CGGAATGGGCGTACAGCTTCACTACTTCAATTACATTTTAGAGTGACTTCTCGAGTTGAAGGAATTTTACAATAGCTTCTGAAGGATCAAGCCTATTAATTTTCCATTGGCAGGTGGAGACGAAGGGAAGAAGATGTACACGGAGATAAACTGGATTTTTGGTTAAATCCGTATAAACCACCAATTTTGTTTCGCCGGAATCTACTCATAATAGTAGGAAGAAACTTCATAAAAAATTTGCATAAAAATAAATAATATGAAGAAGTAGACATAAATTTAAGAAGGGATCTACTGAATCTCGCCACTTGCCTCTGTTTCACTCGTATGTTATTGGTTGAACAATTCTTGAAAATTGCGGTACGGCGAGAGCAAATTGTTGACGTAACTAGGAGCGTAGGGAAATTTCTGCATTCCTGCACACCCGCAGGACACCGAGAGAAACAATTATCATATCTTCAAATTATTTCTGATGGCTAAACTGTTTTCCGAACGAATCGCACTCCTTCATATACATCGGGAGTCCATTGGTGGAAAGGGGCAAGGGAAAGTTTGAACGCCGTTCCGACTGGGATAAACGCAATAGCGGTGTGAATTACGACGAGATACTGACTAAACGGGAGTACACCTGCTGTTTCATCAAGCTGAAGCTGTCCGCCAGAAATTCCATGCAACGGAGAAAAGCCATATAGCAAGAAGGACGAGCTAGCTCCACCCATCGATAGAAATTTCGTAGTTGCTTCATTCGACCTTATATCTCTTTTGGTATGTCCAGACAAGAAACGAGAAGATAGGCTTGATAATTCCGATGCCACATAGAGGGTGACCAAATCATTTGCCCAGCAAAGAACCATTCCACCCGAACTTGCAGTTAGTGAGAAAAACGGGAATTCTGCCAAAGCCGTTTTTGAGCATCGTATGTAATCAACTGACGACAGAACAGATAGTAGCGAACAAATCAATAAAAAAAATCTAAATATGTAGCTAAAATTACTGATCCAATAATTCTCAGAAGCAGTAGAAACCGATTGGATCTGGATCACCCATTGACATAATGAAATAACCGCGCCAATTAACAAAGATATTAATGAAATTCGGTAAAGTAAAATTGTATTTCTTCCTTTGTTTGATAAATCAATTACAATGACTGTAATTAAACTGAGAACTGAAATACGTTCCGGCAAAGTTGACAGATTACCGAGTAGAAGAAAGAAATCTGGGAACATAAAATTAATGTAATTCGTAATGAAAATCAGGATAATATTTGAGAGTGGATAACCTTCCGCCACATTTTTTCATGAAAAGGAAATGAACGAGTTAAGTACTTTCATATCTATGTAACCATATAAGCCGCAATGGCGAGATATTCTTACTTTTTTTTTTGATTCACCCAATCAATTTGGTAATAAGCTTTATTAAATTGAGTTAGGAGAAGAAAAAGTAAAGATTAAACATATTTATTGGACTTATATTTTTAATGAAATAGATGTTAATGAAACAGATCGGATTAGGTTTAAATACCAAACTCTCCGATTTATTTCGGAAGAGTTGAGCTTGCTATACACAGGGACCACTTTTGGTAGTTCCAGGTCAAACCTACGTCGTAGGAGACGTATCGTACTCCTATGTTTACCTGCTAACGTACTATCACACGAAAGTCGTGGCATATATCTCAATCTACGCAATCCATCTCGATTTACTGAGGCGCTGTGATACGAAGAAAAAGTATTCCAAATTTTTATAAACCTGTTCAAGATATCATCATCTGCTAACACAGCCCAGGCTAATTTACTAGTTGGATATCCATTACTATCACGGAACTTCTCTTTTTCCAGAAGTTTAACTAGCTGCAAAGTTGGAATTCTTGGGCAATTTCTTCTGCCACTCAATATACTACTGCAGGGACCCACCATGGTTTCAACCCGGACATCTTTTGATACTGACTGAATAGTTAATGTGTAACCCAAGAAGAAAACACAACCGGTAGGTAACAAATTGGTACGTATTTGGATAAATTTCGTTAGATAATGTAAATGAAATTTAAGAAATATCAAAATATAGTGAATCCATTTTTTTACAAAATATTTGGCTCCATGAAAAACTATAATAGATTTGTTTTTATATCTTCCAAAGTGAATGCACAAACTTCGGATAAGACAATGGTTGACGCGTATTGCATCTAATTGAAAATTATACCTGGAAACACATTTTTTTTTTCTAACCATATTATTTCGATCGAGAGATACCAAATATCTTGGTTGCAACTTACGCACTCGTGCCCACAGAATTAGCAACATTGAATCGATTTCGTAAGTGTGAAAATTTTGGAGTAGCATTTCAATACTTCTCTGTCCTCTTCGCTTCCGAAACTGAAATTGAATAAATTTTCCATACGAAGTTTTGTACGCGTAAATAACTATCCTTAATAGATGTAGGAATGGAACATCTCTAATTCGTCGGCGAAACAGGCGAACTACAGTTTCTACATGGAGATTCTGTGACATCTCGATCTCTAAAACGTGGCTAGATTTTGGCAATCTATCTTCCAAAAATAAAAATATTGAATGAGTAGACTGTGAAATTTTTGAATTGTTACTTGTTTCAGTAGCTAGCTGGCGTAAAAGAGGTATTCCCAAAATTAGACATATTGTTTGTAGAAGTATGTGAAGATACAAATCTATATCAAGCCGACTGCTTCATTTTCAAACAAATTCTGAATAGAAAATCTCTGAATAATCTTGGTAACGCACGCTATCAACTAAACGTTTCGTCAATACTGCACTACAAGCCCCGAAGATTGAATCTATGTCTCGTCTATCTAAACAAGACTTACAGGCGACTGAATAAAAATTATCTCTAAATAGAAGAAGAAGTAGATATGAAAAGCAATCTTGATTAATGCTAAGCCCTTCACTTCTCCGTGATACATCAAATCTAGGAAGGGATCCAGAAGTTATTTTCATCGCAGTAACTCCCAAACATTACTATATCCCGTAATAAATTTTCCCCAAAGGATTCAATTTATTAAATTAGTAGCTAAATTTTCATTATAAATGATGTCGCCGGCTTGAGCTACTCTCGCCCCCGCCCTCTCCCCCAATTTTTTATTACGCCCAGAAAGATATGTCCGATATCACTTTCTTCGAAAGAGGTTTTGACAGAAAACCAGTAGTCCCTCCGAAATATTCTACTTCTTAGGGGAATGCCAAATATGGCATAGATGTAGAGTGTAAATAAAAGAGGGGGATAATAGAAAAGCACCTGAAAAGATCTGTAAACTGGGCCCATTATATTCTCCTAAATTTTGATTTATAATTAGAGGTTGATTCCGATTTGTTCGGGCACCTTCGCCCGTTTCAAAATATCACGAACGGTTGCTGTTGATTGAGCTCCCTGTTTAAGTAGGGTAGCAATAGCAAATAAATCCAATCGGGTTTGCTCTTTCCGAGGGTTGTAAAAACCAACTTCCTCAATAGCTTTACCTTCTCTCCGAAACTGGGTGTCAATTGCAATTATTCGGTAAGTAACCTATCGAGATAGGTGGGTGCACATGGTACGGCCCCCCCCCCCGCAAAACCGTATATGAAACGTTGAATTCGTGCGGCTTGGAGCACAACTTCAGTTGGATAGATAACTGCCTACTCTATCCAATTGCAGAAAAATACTTCTAACTCATATGTGTATGACGCGGATATTCTCCGATTTACTGAATTATCTCCCCACGAATTATCCTTCTGTAAGAAACAATACTATAAGGTAAATAGGTAGGATGATTGTGAAGATGGACTTACTCCCCACCTATTTTTTCATTTCCGATTTACTTGCTAATGAGTTCAACTGGATATCGAACATCTCCTCGTTCGTAGATCGATTTCGTCAATCCTTAGGTTTAGGCCTAACCCCGAGGCTTTTCTAAATTAAGAGTTGGTAGCAACAGAACCCATCTTTATCGACCCCTAAAAAAGAAATTTATCAATTAAGTTTTCTTCTATATCTGTTATAAATTATGGATAAAACGAAACTCAATCAAAATAAGGTGGTTGAATCGTCTGAACCCGGTAATACCAAGTCAACCCCACGAAAACTCAACTTTAAGTCCCCGGTAGGAACATACGGGGTAACGGACTAATGAGGCTTCACCGCGCTATTTTTTCCAAATAACCATAGATACAACTTTCTCCCAAAAATAGAAATAGATTCCAATAGATAGATATTATTCAAGTTTCATTGGGTAATTATTTTTAGCAAATGTCGAATCAGAAACGTTCCACCCGAAGGGTGAAACCGGCGGGTACCAAACTCCGCAAAAACGATCTCGATGTTCGAGTCACACGTTGCTTCTTACCATGTCGCCTCAAGCGGGGTTTTACCGTAATATCTAAAAACCGAGAATTAATTTCCTATTAAATACTTATTGCCCTAGTATCTTTGATTAATACTTCTGATACAAACTCCATGATGCAAAATGAGGTTAAGCAAACTGGAACTTATTTCAAATGATTATCTGTACAGTTTATCAAACTAAAGACTTGATTTTTCTTTAGCCGCATACGTCACATCAATTGTAATTTCTGAAATATTGTTTTGTTTTGCAAAGACTTCGGTGTTTTTTCTGGCTCTTCCCCTTACAAAACCAGGAATTTGATTTGGTTCCGACTCAGCTTCGGGAGTCCAATTAATATCTCTTCTATCTGTTGATAGAGACTTATTGCTTACCTCTTTGGTATCATGCCCTCCGAAAACATCTGATAAATGATCTTCCATACCCAGATTAAATGAGTTGTAGATTAAATCGGCTATTTGATTGGTTCCTTCGTAACCCAAAAAGGGTCGATATCCCAGAGGGGAGTTCTGAATATGAACTGGTGAAGAAATGACCCCGCACGGAATGTCAATACGTTTGCCAATATGACGTTCCATTTGAGTTCCAAATATGGCGGAAGGTTCAATGCGGGCTATCGTATCTCCGACTTCGGTATGATCTTCTGTAACTATTACTTTATCACATAAACCCTGAACTTGTTCGCTGAACCGTTCTGCGTCATGCTTGCAATACGTGCCTGAGCAACTGACACGAATTCCCATTTCTTTAACGAGTATTTTGGTAATTGAGGCTGCATGAGTTGCATCACCGAAAATTACTGCTTCTTTTCCAGCTAAATTTTGACAATCAATAGACTTTGAAAACCAAGCTGCTTGGGAAACAAATTTAGTTTGATTATCAATATATAACCTGTAGTTAAGTCTTTCATCTGACAGTGCGAAAGCCCACACATTCACAAGCTTCTCAATCTGTCCAATAAAATCGGCTGTGTTTGAAATCCCCATGGGAGTTATAGATATGTAAGGCATTCCATACTCTCTTTCCAAAAAAGTTGCTGCCATTAAACCTACTTCGCGATAGGGAACTATATTGAACCAAGCTCTTGGTAAATCCTTCAAGTATTTGAGATACCCCCCTTCTGGGATTACTTGATTGACTGAAATTCCCGATTCTCCAGGTAGACGTTTCAATTCGCGACAGTCGTGTTGATTGTGGAAGCCTAAGGTAAAAATTCCTATAATATTTGCTGAAGGTACGATTGTTACGGATCGGTCCAAGGTACTTCGTTTACGAGCCCTATCCAAATGAAATCGAATTATTTGTTCCAAGGTTCTATCTGCCGCTTGAAGCTCATTAACTCAGTGATAATTGACATCCGCTAGAGTTACATCAGATTCGGAAAACAAAGAAGCTCGATCTACAAAATTTTGTAGGTCCTCCTGTGAAATGCTAGAGGTACACGTAGGTGTCAAAACAATTAGATCGGGGTGTTATTCCTCATCTTTTCGGCTTATATTATTTATAACCTTTTCTTGAGACCCACGCGCCAATACGTGGCGGTCCGCTACACTGGCAGTTACTGGGGTGAAATCCCTCTCCCTCTCCGACGTGGAACGCATCACGTTGAAATAGTCATCTCCCAAAGGGGCATGCATTATAGCATGTACGTTCCTGAAAGAACTAGCTACTCGTAAGGTACCTATGTGGGCGGGTCCAGCATACATCCAATAAGCTAATTTCATAATTTAATTTTGGTATCATTTTGTTGCTTCACATCATAAAGGGATCTATTGCTATATGTGGCTTATCATCATAATATAAACTGGGAGATCCATCGGGGGAAACTACCATATCGAGTATATCGGGGGAGAGGGTAGATCGCAAATCGAAGCTAGAAATAAGATTTATAAGTTTTTTAATTCCTAGTCTGTAAAAATGCGGGAGATCTTTTTTTTTTTCTTTCATGAAAAGAAATCTGGGACGGAAGGATTCGAACCTCCGAGTGACGGGACCAAAACCCGCTGCCTTACCGCTTGGCCACGCCCCACAAATGGTCGGTACGATGACTATCTCACACTTCGGGTTTCTTGTCAACCGGCTTTTCTTTTTTCCATAGTTACTTGCTCAGTTACAAAGGAGCAGCAACTAGAACCGGTAAGATTTTTGTTGAATCCCAATTTTTCGAATGAAAGAAGATATAATAATATATACCCGACGGGTCAACCAATTGAGAAGTGACGTGCAACCATGTCGGAGAAAAATTACTTGTTACATCACTGGAGAATGAAGATGATAGTTTTGTATGACACCTATCTGGGAAATTCTATTCACCTCAACGGCACTTCTTTCGCCAAATTACCCGAAGCTTATGCAATCTTTGATCCGATTGTGGATGTAATGCCGGTAATACCGGTGTTTTTCCTTCTCTTAGCCTTCGTTTGGCAAGCCGCAGTTAGCTTCCGGTAATAAGTGCTAGGGGGTTGCTTAGTTTTGGAATGCCTCGCTCCTCGCCTCACCAAGTGGAAGAGAAAAACGTTGTCAAACAGTTGAAATTGGGTAGAGGAAAAAAAAAGAGGGGGGGGGGGGTCGTTGCAATTCAAACGAAAATTTAAATTTGGTAAGTGATAACTCTCTTATTTGGTTCTGACATCTGCAGGCGGAGATATCAGTATCGACGTATTCACTTTTATATAGAAAAATAGGATTGAATCCCCATGGTTTACCTGAGTTTGACAAACATCAAATTTTAAATTAGTTGGGTGTTTATACAACTTCCCTTCGCACCTACCGAAAGTTGAAATAATAAGAAGAAACCGAAATACTGAATGGAATAAATAGAATTCATTGGGTGAAATAACGTTTCATAAAAGCCGGGTTCTTTCTTCCAATTGGGAAGAGAAGTCATATTCATATGTCCATACAGATATAACAAATATAAAAGGTATATATAAATTAGGTATTCCAAACGAAGTTGTTTTGCCCTACCTTATCCCTAATTTTTTTTTAGGAAACATGGAGATGTTATCATGCTTACCCTCAAACTATTTGTCTATGCAGTAGTTATCTTCTTCGTCTCCCTTTTCGTTTTCGGATTTTTATCAAACGATCCTGGACGAAACCCCGGACGTAGGGATTAAATATTATATATAAGTGGATGCCTTAGCTATCTCGTTGAGAGCAGGATGGGTTTATCAATTTACCTGAAGATAAAGGAGAGAGAGGGATTTGAACCCTCGGTACATATGAGTTGTACAACGGATTAGCAATCCGACGCTTTAAACCCCTCGGCCATCTCTCCAAGCAACTAAGGATGTATCTCTACCCAATTTTAACGCGAAATTAGGTTATAAGTCTATACCTGCAATTTACATCTGCAAAAAAGTTTGCGGAAGGGATGACCTTACTTGCGTACCACTTCACTTGCCAGAATCAAATTTGGAACTACTTTTAAGTAATTTTTTTTTTGCTTCTTCTCTGTTGGTACCCCCCCCTATTTACCCTTACAACATAAAGAAGAAAATGAATTCGTAACTAAATCTATTGTATCGGGTACAAATCACAAATCTTGCCCAAAAAGGATTCAATATTTTTTAGCTTTTTAGCCTAGCCAAAAATGGCGAATTTGTTTTCGCAATCTGAACTGGAGGCCAGTAAATACGGTGCAATGACCAACCTCGCAGTTAAAACGCTTGCCGCGGAAGCACCAATTAAGTAACAAAATAATTTAACTTCATCAAATTGATGCCATCCGTTCCTCCCCCCTCTATATAGGGAGGGGAAAAAGGAGAAAAATTAAATAAATATATTTGTTTAATTTTTTATAAAATTTCTTAGTATCAATATATATATTTATTAAAAACGATAGAAGGAGGGATAATGAATCTAGAGATAATTGTGCAACTTGCTATCTTGGCGTTGGTAGTTGCATCGGGACCATTAGTAATCGCACTATTGGCAGCTCGAAAAGGTAATCTTTGATGTAGGCAGCATAACCGTGAAATGAATGTCAATTTCGTATATATACGAGATGTTTGCGGAGGCGAAGGGGGGGGGGGGGGGGCTCCTCCCATAACCAGACGTAAACACGGTTGGAGCGCCTCGCGGATGGACAAGTAGCTGGTATAATACGATTGTACCATAGCGGGTATAGTTTAGTGGTAAAAGTGCGACTCGTCTCATATTGATTTTATTAGTTAAGGGATCTTTCAAATTGAATCCCAACTAAATTAAAAAGCTTCATTTTTACAAAAGTACATGTATTTTCCTTTACTAATTAGTAGTGTGGAAAAGATGCGCCATTCCCGTTACTCTTGCACTTCGAAAGTCGTACTGGTTGATGACGAAGCAGAATTATTTTGGTATGCAAAAAACTTGGGATGATTCCAGAAAGAGGAAAAATTAGGAATCTATGGGTAGACATCTAAAATATTTGCCTCATCGTCACTAAACCTTGGAGATAAAAAAATCCAAGCTCAGAAGTTACAGGTAGATTAATCTTGGTTTATCAGGATTATCAAGTCAAACACTTTTTTTGGTTAGGCAGTAGCAGCTGCTTCCGACTCGGTGAGAAATATTTTCCTAAGGATTATTCGAAGTAGAAATAAAGAACGAAGTAAATAAAAAATAAAAATTGGTGAAACTAATTTTTATTTTTTCAAAGGATCATCTAAGAAGTATATCCAAGCTATACGACTAAAACGTAAGCAAGACTGACATAGATTTTATGGACACCACTTACTAAAACTAAAATTAGGGTGGCTCCCTCCTCTTCGGACGGGAGAAAAGAGAGAGAAGTCCCTGTATATTCCGATATAGAGGAAGTCTAAATCTCCATGGAAGTAATTTTGACATATGCTCCCTTCGTTTGAAACAAAGGAGATAGTTCACCCATTTTTTTTTTGATTGTTCCGTTTAACTAAATATATGCGGACAGATTTTCTATTATCTAGCTTCCCTCGATTTTCATAAGGGAGCCGAATGGGCGGAAACTTCCATGTTCGGTTCTGAATTAGCGACGTTGTAACCATTTATTACTGTCGACTATAACCTTTAGCCTTCCAAGCTACTGATGCGGGTTCGATTCCCGCTACCCGCCGGTGATGTACCGAGAATCCCGGAGCCCCCGGTCGAATTAACCCCCTCACCCATGGATTGGGTCGTGAACAAACAAGAACTCGAGTTTGTTCACGATTTGGTAACTAATCCATAGACGTATTCGTAATCAACCAAGAAGGGGGAGGAACAAACGTCCATCGTCTAATGGATAGGACAGGGGTCTTCTAAACCCTAAGTATAGGTTCAAATCCTATTGGGCGTAATTCTGTGTTTGAGGCGACTTTATCGGCGTAGATGAAGAAGAAACGGTCGGATAATGCCCGGGAGTTACCCTATTTCATTTCCCAGGCGGAATCTGTAGCCGCATCACTTATTTCTCTTGCAGTATAAAAATTTCTGTTGACTCCTTAATTGCCTCTTTCAAAAGTGTCTCCGCCTGTTCTGTAAATACTTTTGTAGAACGAGTAATTTCACCAAATTGAGGTTTGTTGGTTATTACATACTCGCGTAACTGAACTAAGAATCGCTTGACTTGTTCGACTTTTGGTATATCCAAATATCCGTTGACTCCGGTGTAAATAGTGGCCACCTGTTCCTCCACCGATAATGGGGCTGATTGAGACTGCTTAAGCAACTCACGCAATCGCTGGCCCCTAGCCAACTGATTCTGAGTAGTCTTATCGAGATCAGAAGCGAATTGTGCAGAAGCCTCCAATTCCGCGAATTGTGCTAATTCCAATTTTAATTTGCCAGCCACTTGTTTCATAGCTTTTATTTGAGCTGCAGAGCCCACTCTGGATACAGAAATACCCACATTTGTTGCTGGTCGAATCCCGGCGATCTGCTGATAAAAATGTTTATCCATCGGTGGTAGAAATAACATTAGTAAGGATGTAAGCTGACACATCTCCCGCTTGTATCTCAACAGTAGGTAAAGCTGTCATGCTACCTTCCCCTAATTGGAGGCTTAACTTAGCTGCTCTCTCTAGGAGACGGGAATGTAGATAGAAAACATCTCCCAGCTTCTCGCCCAGGTGGTCTCCTTAATAGCAGAGACATTTGTCGATAAGCTTGGGCTTGTTTGGAAAGATCGTCATGAATAATCGGGGTATGCTGCTTGCGATACATGAAGTATTCGGCTAAAGCTGCTCCCGTATAGGGAGCGAGATATTGCGGAGTGGCTGGAGAATTCGCGGTTTCCGATACTACGATCGTATATTCCATGGCGCCGCGATCTTGAAAGGTGTCTACTACCTGAGCCACAGAAGAAGCTTTTTGGCCAATGGCTACGTAGACACATATAACATTTTGACCTTTCTGATTCAAAATAGTATCTGTAGCTACTGCTGTTTTACCAGTCTGTCTATCGCCGATAATCAACTCCCGCTGGCCGCGACCGATAGGAATCATGGAGTCAATAGCAATAAGACCTGTTTGTAAAGGTTCGTATACGGAACGTCTCGAAATAATCCCTGGAGCGGCGGATTCGATCGATCTAAACTCGGAAGCTGGGATTTGACCTCTCCCATCAATAGGTTGAGCCAAGGCATTTACGACGCGACCCAAAAATGAGTCACTAACTGGTATTTGGGCAATCTTTCCTGTCGCTCTTACGGAGCTTCCCTCTTGTATGGTCAAACCATCACCCGTCGGTACGGCCCCAACATTATCAGATTCCAGATTCGGAGCAATCCCTGCTGTACCATCCTCAAATTCCACCGATTCACTAGCCATTACTTTGTTGAGTCCATGAATACAATACGGGCGATCCCATCTCCGACTTAAAGTACGGTACCAGTGTTAACAACTTTCACTTCTGGGACATACCCTTCAATTTGCTTGCGAATAATGCTGCTAATTTCGTCAGGTCGAATGTTTATTACCATTTTTGCCAAAAAATATTACTGGAAGAGGGAGAAGTAAAAATAAAACCCGTTTTATAATTTAGAATGAGGTGATAAGATGGAAACTAGTAGTGAAATTGGAACTAATCAGATTTGTTGTCCATGGCTCTAAACAGGCCGATGTGATAATCAATCATTCGCAGATGCAGTTGATTATCCAGACGACTATTTAGGCTTTCCAGAGCCCTTTTGGGCGCCAGTCGAGAAACTTGCTTTGCTGTCGAACCTGCTCAATAGCGCGTTGCTTCTCGAAGCGAATCGCATAATTCTTACTATCTTCCAATCCTTTTAAATCTTCGTCAGCTGCATCAACGAGATCCCGTTGTTCCTTGTCCATTTGCATAAGTCCATTGATTCGGATCTCATCCGCTTTAACTTTTGCCTGCTGCAGACGAATACGAGCCTTCTGAAGTTTGTTAGAAGCTTCTTTGTGACGCTCTTCCGCATCCCTAATTGTATTCAAAATTGTTCTTTCACGATTTTCCAAAAAATTGATCAATGAAAGTGGATTACAGATCTCCGAGAATCGGAGACTAGTAATCTCTTCCCAAACCGAACATGGATGTTTCGATCCATTCGGCTTTCCTGCCCGTTTCTCTCGATAAATTGATAGAATCCAACGTTTGTTGGATTCGCACGCGGGCCCGCCCCCTTTTTCTCTCCCATCAACTAACAAGATTCACCTTGAATATGCTTAGATGAAATAATCAATATTTGAATAAGAAAAAAAAAATTGAGGACTCTCCCAGATAATTATTAATTATTTGAGAGCCGCTTTTTCCGAGTGGTATTCATCTTGTATAGGTTGTCTATTCAGCAATTTAAAGAAGATTAAGCTAAATCAACTCCGACATTTATCTATCTAGATATCTACCTATAAAAATATTAAGTATCTATTTTGAGAAATGGTACAAATCGAAGTATTCCTGATACGGGCGTCATATACCGAATATGTTGAATAATGCGTCTCCAATCTCGATTTGGCTTACGCGGTAGGGGGGAAGAGAACCCCAATTTTGCTAAGACTTTAAGCGACTTGGCTTTAACCATATTGACGACAGTCCCGGGAATCGGTTAACAGAGGTTAAAATTTCATCGATTACACGGAATGCTCCGGTTCTTGCATAACATTTATTTACAGGGAATTCGTCGGGGTTTTGCACTTTTGTTTCGGGTGCAACTGAGAAAAACAGTTATCCCACTCGGATATACGACTCGCACACACCCCCTTTCCGTAGTAAAACAATATACCTAGTACTAAAATTAAGTTAATTAAGTTTATCTCTAAAATATTGGTATTTAAGCCAATACCTGCGGCAAGAGTCCAATCACTTGAGGGAGCAGCGATCTCACTTACACTTCTCGTAATCCTTTCCCTCCTGGAAGATTTTGCAAGATTTAGATAACCTCTGGTCCAGCCTGGGAGGAAATGATAAACTTTGAATTCCGAAGAATCAAAAGAAAACCGCGATGGAGACAATAATTTCCGAGTCACTAATTTTGGCAACTTATATTAATTTACCCTATTGGTAAAAACTTTCTAGTTGGTAGAGAAAGGGGGTAGTCACGAGTGAACGTCGCAGGAACCCGGTTGGGTAAATGGAGCAGCAACTTCCTTGTAAGCCCCTCCCTCCAAATTAGCGGTTTGCCGCTGATTTGGAAGTAGTTCGGGGAGGGTAAGAGGTGCAACAAACTACTTCTTATTTTAGACAAGTTAAACAAACGGATTCGCAAATAACGAAGCTAGAGCTACAACTAACCCATAAATTGTCAAAGCTTCCATGAAAGCCAAACTCAATAATAAAGTACCTCGTGTCTTGCCTTCTGCTTCCGGCTGTCTCGCAATACCCTCGACTGCCTGACCTGCGGCAGTGCCCTGGCCGATACCGGGGCCAATTGAGGCGAGGCCTGCAGCTAACCCAGCAGCAATAACAGAAGCAGCAGAAATCAATGGATTCGTATTAGTCTCCTCCTAATTTATTTACGTTAATCAATATTGTTTCGTTGGGTGCTAACTAGACTCGTCGCAATGAAGACTTTCTAGTAGACGTTAATCGGGAAATCAATTCTACATGAATCTGATCAAAACTAGTACTGTGATGTAACATGTCACATACTTAATGTTGAATTTCGATAAATAATGAAGTATGAAAAAAGCACATCTATTTTCTACGTCAATCAGTGCGACTTCCCGCCTAATCTAATATAGTAAAATTGAATCAAATAAATTTGAGTATTTGGTAATACCAATTATTACCTACTGAACTATGTCCATCCCAATTTCAATGCAAGTAAGATTTAATCAATTCATTCAATATACTGTGACGTAGGTGCGTAACTCAGATCTAAGTCGGTTCAAGCAGGAAGCAAAAAAAAAGATAAATTGCTTTCCAAACCTTTTGTATATACTTTATGAAATAATAAATTAGCTTGGTAATGGTTCTTTTTTTAGTCAAAATCTTAAATGGCTCAATTTCAATTTGGAGGGCCATATGGGAATTCTTAACCCCTCCCCCGTTCCTCCTTCTTATCACTATTCGGAGTAGAGGGGGAGACAACACGGGTCTCGTATTGCTACAGCATGATACCACGGAAACGGTTTTTTTCAACTACGGCGACCCAATAAATGGTTCCCAAATAAATTATTTTGTGATTCCAATAGTCTTTTGGAATGACTCATTCCAACTAAATTAATGGTGGCCCTCCGTGGATTCCCCGATATAAGCTGCAGCTAAAGTGGCAAAAATCAAAGCCTGTATGGCACTTGTAAATAACCCTAGAGGCGTCATTGGTACAGGAACAATTAGAGGTACTAGAGAGACGGGAACAGCTACTACCAACTCGTCAGCCAAAATATTTCCAAACAGTCGAAAACTAAGTGATAGGGGTTTGGTAAAATCTTCCGAAATGTTAATAGGTAGTAGTACCGGAGTTGGCTGGATATACTTACCGAAGTAACTAAAACCTTTCTTGTGTAAACCCGCATAGGAATGTGCTACCGATGTAGGCGAGGCTAACGCAACAGTAGTGTTGATATCATTGGTAGGTGCAGCCAACTCTCCATGGGGTAACTGAACGATTCGCCAGGGAAACGAAGCACCGGACCAGTTGGAGACAAAAATGAATAGAAACATCGTTCCAATAAATGGAACCCGGGGACGGTATTCCTCTTCCCCCATCTGGGTCCTAGTTAAATCCCTAATAAATTCAAGAACATACTCGATAAAATTCTGGCTGCCAGTCGGTATGGTTTGCAGATTCCTGGTACCTACAATGGGTAAAGCCAATGACAAGGCGATAACGACCCAGGAAGTTACAAGAACCTGTGCATGAACTTGGAAGTCTCCTATTTGCCAATAAGAGTGTTAGCCTACTTCTACACTCGATACTTGATACAGATAATCCACCTCATAAATTCGCAGCTGCTCGATGTGCATAATACCCCCCTATCAATGGAGAAATTTATCTAAAATATTTAAAATGATCACTACGAGTTATTATTTTCTCCTTCTGGGGAAGAAAACGAAGGAAAATTAGTTTCCGATGAAACTAGACAATATCCCCAATTACGATGTAAATTTCTTTGCCGTTTCATCACAAGCTGTCGAGGCAGTTCTGAGCCTCGCCACCTATTTATTTGATTCGGAAAACTTTGAGTTTGAACGACCTTCACAAATAGCTAAAGTTGGTTTGTCCAATATCCATCGGATTGAGGGTCGCGCGTCGTCATTACCAGGGATTGGGATATCTACAAGATCCGGGTCGCAATCTGTATCAACAACGCAAATTGTGGGAATGCCTAAAATAATACATTCTTTAAGGGCAGTAGATTATTCGTGTTGATCAGTAATTATCACAATATCGGGTAAGTTTGACATATATTGAATACCGCCTAGACACTTCTTTAATTTAAATAGTTATCCCCTCAAAATCGCTGCCTCTTGCTTCGGAAGTCAGTCGAACCCCCCCGTATCTTCTCCGTTTTGCAGGTATTGAAACCTACGAAGACGCATCTCTGTGGTGAACCAATTTGTCGACGTACCGCCTAACCATTTTTCATTAATATAGTGACATTGAGATCTTGTTGCGGCTGCTGCTATCAAATCAGCTACCTGATGTTTCGTACCAATCGTTGGGAATTCCTTTCCCTCCGCTGCTGCATCAAATACCAAGTCACAGGCTTCAGATAAAAGACGAGCAGTCTGAGTTAGATCGAGGATATGAACACCCTTCCGTTCTGTAAATATATAGGGTGACATCCTGGGATTCCATTTCTGGGTTTGGTGACCGAAGTGAATTCCTGCTGCCATCATTCCTTCCAAATTGATATTCCAATTTTTCTGTTGCATCTTCCCCTCAGGTATAGAAAGCTGTAAATTCGTTTCATTTTAACTAAATTTGATAAATTATTACAATCTGGTGATCAAATTTGCCAGTTGAGACGCGCAGAAACGTCATTTGAATCTGATATCGAGGAACCCCTTATCTCACCTCGAGATTAACATAAGGGAGAGATCGACTCAATCCTATATGGGTGAATAGATTGGGGTCAATGGTTCGCCTCTCGTGGTAATCACATAAATCATATTTTGTTTCCCAAGTTGGGTTCTTGATATTCCTACTTATTTCCAAATGAAACCCCTTTCGTTTATTCACTTCTAGTTGGCAAACGATTTCTGGACTACCTGTTCCGACGGGGACGGCGTCACCAAGAATAACGTTTTCCTTCAATCCCTTTAACCGATCAATTCGACCACGGAGAGCAGCTTTGGCCAATACTCGTGTAGTTTCTTGAAGACTCGCCTCTGATGGAAAACTACTAGTATTAAGGGATGCCTTTGTCATTCCCAGTATAATGGGTTCATAAAAAATTGGTCTCTTTGATACACGATTCATCCGTTCCGCTTGTGACAACTCCACAAGCTCCCCAGGAAAGAAAACATTGGTTATCCCATCTTCCGATGCTACCACCCTTGATGTCAGTTGCCGAATAATAATTTCTAGGTGTTTGTCAGATATTTGTACCCCTTGAGATTCGTAAACTTCTCGAATTTCATTAATTAAAATTAGTTGGCAGTATTCCATACTTGTTCCGGCACTTAAGAAGTGGCTCCAGAGGTTCCCAATTAATTTCGTAATACCCTGATTCCATTTTCTAAAAAGATCTTCGATTCTTACTGGAATACAAGCAACAGAACGAGACTCTGGCAGCTGCTCAACCTTCGGAAGACCCTGCGTGATGTCTCCAGATTTCAACCTATCATATGGTAATGTTATTGATGTATCCCCCTCCCCAATGATGTCTCCAGATATCTTATGAGGAGCTGCTCCCCGGGTCGCCAGCAGAGTTTTACCAGTTCTGACTAATAAATAATCTCGGTGAATGGCTACGACCTGACCGGACTGTAGGAATACACTACTTCCACAGAAAAATCGATTTCTACTGATTAGTAGTCCTAGATTAATTGAAAGGATTCCCCGACTAGAAAATTTTGGCGACGAATGAATTGGCTTCTTCAACAAAAATCTATTGAGAAAAGGATTTATAGGACATTTCAATATTAATTTGTTTTCATCAATTAGATACCGATGTCGGTGTCGATGTTCCGACGTATCTGTGGCATATGTATCTGTCGAATAATCAAGAAAATAATTTCTGAAGAAGGAGGGGTTGCTACTCAGTGCCAAATAAGGGGGAGCCAATAAGTAGGAAGTAGCGTGTGAAGTCCCCAATAGACCTACCTCCCCAAAATTTGATTGACAACAAGTGAAGCTCGATCTCTCGAAGTTAATCAACCCCCCTTTACTATTTGGATTTGAAGACTTTTCTGAAAAAGATTCATATTTGAAACTGGGTGAAACGTTTCTCGGACTCCCGGTTGAGCTGACTATACTTGATTCTGAGCAGGGAAAATATTCTCCAACTTTTTTATCGTAGTTATTATTGCTTGAATCAGCAAGGAAATTATTACGAGAAAAGTCAAACGGTGACAAAGTTAAGAAAGATGCACCACGCTCCGACACCGAATGAAAAGTAATGCTCCGATATTTGAGAACTAAATCATTGCCGTCGTCAAATAGATAAATTTGAGCAAGAGAGGGCTTGTCGGCAGACACCAATTTCTGAGAAACCTGACTGACCTCAAGCCTTCTTGTAGGGGGAGATGCCACTAAATTCACCTGAAGAAAAGTACTGAAGAGATTATTAATTCTCACACTGGTGAGAGATAAGTAGTTCTTTTTCTTAGAATTTTTTTTAGAAGGGGTCTCGCGAAGGCGTCTTCGCCACCCAGCCACTAAAAAAGTTCGAATTAATTGAGTAGTCATGTGGTTAATCAGTTCGATTCTCTCACCATTTTTATGAGAGATACATAGAGAGGTTTGAGCTTTCGTGCGTTTCTGCGTTTTCGGCCTGTCGACACAGAAGACTCCTTGCACCAAGGAATCGCCAGATACGTCGTATTTGACAACTGGTCTTACCGGGACAGAGGTCTTTCTTCTCCTGTAAAGTGTAACCGATTGGAGGTAAACCCAATCCTCGGCTTCGATTCCATCAGGAATCATATTACCTAGTTTCACTAAATTAATATTTTGTCTGGGTATATTAGTTGGCCTTCCCGGATTATGGATATATCCGGGTAATACTCTTACCGTAATACTATTTGTTAATGTCTTTTCGATTCGAATTAGTCCACGTATTTTACTACTAATAGTATCAGTTATTCGCGCACCTTCTTCTACAACAGTACCGTTTGTTACCAAAATAGATGATGGGGGTTCATATATAGTATAAGACTCCTCGGGAATTAGGAAGGAATTGCCTCCCCCAACTACTCTATACCACAAGCCACAGGTCATTTTTTCCATCTTGCCGTAAAAAACGACTGTCTCCTCGTCAATAGAGTCAACCTCTATGGTGCCATATTTCAGAATCCCCGAAGTACCAGTTCGATACTCAAATTTGTCGCAGATGGCAAAGACATCACTTTCAGCCAAAATGATATTTAATTGAACGTCAATATTTACGAAACAGGATTCGTTAAGATTTCCTTGTTGTCTTTCCAACGACAGAGAAACGGATTCAGTTTTTTGGGACCGCTCCACCTTGATATTAGATAAAATATAGTTAGATATTGGGGGTTTTGACCAACTTAAAAAACATTTTGGATCGATTCCAAATTCTTCGATACTTTCTCGCGAACCTTCCCAGTTGGCAGCATCATTTTTATCTTCACCAATTGTTTCGAAGGAATTGCATCTACTTTCGGTGGAGTTGAATTTGATACCAACTCTATCCTGATCTTTATGAAACAAACAGCTTTCGTTGGATTTGTTATAAGCTCCTGAAAGAATCCGGATATGACCCGCCTCGCGTACGATACGAATGGGATTGCTTATGCCATCGCGTACATGCCACACAAATTTACTCCAGTGAATTTCTCCTCTTAAATTTGGATAGATATCTTTTTGGATACGTTCCTTAAGGGGAAACTCCTTGGCTCGTACTTCCGCGATGATTTGCTGCGCTTCAACATACTGACCGCTTCGAATCATAAGTAGACTTTGAGCTGGCACGACAAAATTATGTATATCGCCGCAACTCGTAATAACAACAGATAGATCATTTCGACACATCCAAGCAGGATGTCCATGTCGCGTACGTGTGGGGTAAACAAGCCTCCCATCGGATTTAATAAGTCCATTAAACGGAATTCGTACGTATTCTGCGATATCGCCCGTAAATACCCCACCTGTATGAAAAGTTCTTGATGTTAATTGAGTTCCCGGTTCTCCAATGGATTGACCCGCAATGATACCAACGGCTTCCCCCAATTCCACTAAATCGTGCTGAGCAAGACTCCAACCATAACGCAACTGACAAATCCGGAAAATGCTTTTACGCGTCAAAGGAGATCTCACATATATTGGCTGCGTCGACACTACTGAGTTACTAGCCAGTCCATCACTGATATCTTGATTACGAGTGGCAATACATCTGACATCCCAGTAGACATTATCTGCCAGCACACGTCCAACCAATTTTTGATATGATATTGTTCTAATAGATTCTCGTTTCTCTTCGATGAAATTAAGTAAGGCAATGCTTTTGGTCGTTTCGCAATCTTTTCTGCGTACGGCAATGTGTTGAACCACTTCGACGAGTCTGCGTGTCAGGTATCCGGCATCGGAGGTTCGAACGGCGGTATCCACAACGCCCTTGCGGGCACCGTAGCAAGAAATGATATATTCCGTCAGGGATAGGCCTTCGCGGAGGTTTCTTCGGATGGGTAGATCAATTACTTGTCCCCGGGGATCCGACATCAACCCTCTCATGCCGAGCAACTGATGGACTTGAGATATACTTCCTCGAGCCCCCGAAAAAGACATCATGTGGACTGGATTTAAAGGATCGATCATTTTGAAACTGGGATTCATTTCCCGTTTTGAACATTCGCTTGTAGCGTACCAGGCTTCAATTGATTGACGTAATTTCTCTACGGCATGCAGACTACCACAACGATAATGCTGCTCCGACACATAACTTTATTTCTCAGCGTCTTGTACAAGCCATCCCCTAGACGGCACTGCTAGGAGATCGTCGATGCCCAGTGAGACAGATGTTTTTGTAGCTTGCTGAAAACCCAAAATCTTAACTTGATCCGAAATATTTGTTGTAGATGCAACCCCGAAACAAACGACTAACTTGCTGATGAGTCGCCTCATCGCAACCCTATCCATTGTTTTATTGCAGAACGGTAATTCAGTTTGATTCGTCATTAGAGAAACCTCAGCTTAATATATCTTTTTATCTTGTGGTCTTTATTAATCAATAATTTGAATTTAAGTGATTTATTAATTATTTATTAAATATATAAATATATTTATATTTGGAAGATTTTTTATTTTTCATTGTTGCGGTTAGATGTGGGCATTTCGTCTCGTGTAATCACATCCGGTGCGGACGAGGTGAGGTGGCACACGGAGAAGCCTTCGACACACCTTGTATTGCTTCCCTCAATTGTTGATTAAACAAAATTCGACCAGCCGTGGTAAGTACATGTATACTTAAGATATACCCCTTCTTACACTTCCTAATCTGATAATTATCATAAAAGTGAATAGAGGTTCCCAAGGATTCATATTGAGATTCAATAGGTAATTCACGAATTTTCGAACTAATCATTTTCAAATTAATTTCCCATCGAAGCCATAAAAAACTACAGAAATCAATTTGATTTGATTCTTTGGCCCTGAGTACGTCGTGGTAACTACCGAAACTGGGTATTCCAGCAGAGTAGGCTTCATCTCCTCCCACGAAAACGGAGTGTCTGTTTCCATAAATTCCTTGCTTATTCTCAATTGTTAGTACATAGAGACCGAGAAGCATGTCTTGACTCGGGACAGATACAGAATCGCCCGTAGCAGGGGATAACAAATTTATGTGCGAAAACATCGGAAGACGAGCTTCAATCTGAGCTTCGAGAGATAGGGGCACGTGAACGGCCATCTGATCTCCGTCGAGATCTGCATTAAACCCCCCACAAACCAATGGATGCAAACGAATGGCACGTCCTTCTATTAAGATGGGCTGAAATGCCTGTATACCTAGCCTATGCAAAGTAGGTGCCCGATTCAGTAGTATGGGGTGACCCCGCATAACTTCCCGAAGAACTTCCCATATAATGGGATCTCCTTTACGTATCATACCCCTAGCTGCTCGCAGATTACAAGCGAGATGTCATCCAATCAAGTTACGAATTACAAATACTTGAAAAGGTTCAATTGACATTTCTCGAGGTAATCCACATTGATGTAGTGAGAGAGATGGGCCTACGACAATGACAGATCGACCTGAATAGTCGACTCGTTTTCCGAGCAAATTCTCACGAAATCGTCCCTCTTTGCCCTCAATAACCTCTGAAAATGATTTGTAGGGTCTATTATTAATATCCCTCATTGGTTGCCCACGTATACCATTATCGATGAGAGCGTCTACAGCTTCTTGAATAAGTCTCTTCTGGCAAATGATTAACCCCTCCGGCGTGAATTCACTGCCCGATAAGAATTCAGCGAGAGTATTATTTCGATGAATTACCTTTCTATAAAGCTCATTAAGGTCGGAAGTAACTAATTCACCTTCATACGATTCAACTATTGGTCTCAATTCAGGTGGAAGAACCGGCAAGAGATTTAAAACCATCCATTCTGGTTTTAGGTTCGTGCGTAAAAAATCCTTTGCTAATTTCATCCGTCTGACCAGAAGATCTTTTCTCCTTTGAATTGTTCGATCTTCCCATTCATTCCCAACAGGCCTTTGCTTCGTCGGCGCCTGCCACTCCAAATATGCACGATCCATAACATTTTGCAGATCCAAACTAGTTAATCCTTTTTCGGCGGCATCCCCCCCGGTGGCGATTTCGTTCCCCTGAAGCGTCTCATAATTTCGAGTGGAGAAAGAGATAGGAAGCATGTTTCTCCAAGATCGGTCCTCGTAATTGAACAAACCCCGCAATCTCAATAGGTTGGGCCTTTCGGCCACGGGCCTAGCAAGAAAGAGATTGGGATAGGTAGGGTGGGACCCCCCCCCTTAGAATCGGACACGAGTGTTTCCCCTCATCCGGCTCAAATAACTAAGCGTTAAATTTTGACGCTTTTAGAACTTGGTAACACCGTCTCATCGAAGATAAAATAGTTGCCCATTACTCGGGTTTCAACTTGTTTTTCTCGAGTAGTCTTGGACCCCCCCCCCCGTATTGGGCAATCTACTGAATAAGAAGTAGTTTTCCCCTTCCATATTTGTTTTTTAGTTTAGTCGTAGGCTGGAGATATTTCCCTTGTTCCCAATGCGATCACTTCCCTCTTTGGGTTTCCATTCCACTTCGATGGCTACTAATTGAATCGAATAGAAAAATCGATGCGATGATTAGATTTTTATAACCATATATAGATAATATTATTTAGAAAGTCTTTTTTAGGGAGATAAAACCAAGGGATTGTATTAAAAAGCACTTGAATTTTCTTCCACTAACTGAAATGGAGGTAGTTATTACGAAGCCCAATCGCTGGATTTTTTGACAAGAATTGACCATGGAGGGGGTCCCCGTTCCGTATGCGGTAGTTTCTATCCCGAGTTAGACAATAATCCTCGATCGATGCGAGGGACATGTCGGTTAGAGGCCTCCCACTTTTGCATGGGATGACAGCTTCCAGTCAATCTGTAGTGATCGACACATACAATCGAGTCACACATCGCAATATGCTGGGCTTTCTGGTTCTTTAAGAGGTTTGGCAAGTGGATTTGCAATATAACTAGGAATTCGTTTTAAAAACCAAACATGGGTTACCGGACACGCAAGTTTAATATATCCCATTCGATATCTTCGAACCCGGGAGTCGGTAAACTCAACTCCACAATGTTTGCAGAAATTAGAATACTCCTCTTCGTTATTGATAGATCGATAGTTTCCGCAGGCACAGACACCGCTTCTTATGGGCCCGAGTATCCTTTCACGAAATGAGCCATCTCTCTCTGGTTTATGGGTCTTATGATGCAACGTGTAAGGTTAATCGACTTGCCCGATGACGTCTCCATTGGGTAACTCCCTTTCAGCCCAACCACGAATCTGTTCGGGGGAAGCCAGTCCAATCCGAAGCTGTTGATAATTAGCTCGATGAATCATAATAGAAAAAAATTTGATTGATTATTATTCATGAAAGAAGTTTCAATTAGATATCAAATGTTTTCACTCTGCCTCTCCAAATCTTCTTCGATTATGAAACTATGCTCCAGGTTTAAACCCATACGACGTAACTCCCGAACTGGCAATCGGAAAGACTCCGGAACGGTATTGGGTTTGGAAACAGGTTTTCCGGTCATAATCGCACTAGGTACTTTGTAACGAGCCTGAATATGATCTGATTTAATTGTAAGCATTTCTTGCGACGTGTAAGACACGCCAAAACCCTCCGAAGCCCGGACTTCCATTTCTCCAACCCGTTGTCCCCCCCGTCTGGATCTCCCTTTGAGAGGTTGTTGTGTAACAAGTGCATAAGGTCCGCTGGATCGCGCATGAATTTTATCGTCGACCTGATGAATCAATTTCATCATATAGGCTTTTCCAGTTGCAACAGGTTGCACGAAGGGATCGCCCGTTCGTCCATCGATCAATCGACTCTTTCCGGGATGATCGGGTTCAAATAACCACGGATTATGAGTACTCGCACTCGCCCTACAGGGTTCTGCAAATACTAGTTTTCTCGAAGCTTCCCGCTCGTATCTCTCATCGAAAGGTACTATACGGTAATGGGTTTCTGGAAACTCCCCGGCTAACCCGAGTAGGCATTCGAAAATCTGTCCCACATTCATTCATGAAGGTACTCCCAAAGGACTTAATATCATGTCGATTGGTGTCCCATCTTGCAAATAAGGCATATCTTTTCTAGGTAATATTTTTGACACAATACCTTTATTTCCATGTCTGCCAGCTATCTTATCACCTACTTGTATCTTACGCCTTTACAATATATAAATATGAATGACTTCTGAATCGTTCGAAGTATCGTCTTCGGGATAGACCCACCTGACGTCAGTGACTCGACCTCTTCCACCAATTGGAACTTTCAGACAACTTTCTCTTGCGTTAACTAGTTGTATACCGGAAATGGCTTGTAATAACCTCCCTTCTGGAGCACGTGATGAATCTGCCCCCTCTTGGGGCGTCGGTTTACCCACCGAGACATCCCCAGCCTCTACCCAAGATCCCGATTCTACGAGCCCATTATCGTCTAGGTGTCGAAGTGCATGACTATCCAATTGAGGTATTTGCTTGGTAACCCTTTCAGGACCCTGATTTGTTACGCAGACTTCAACTTCGTGTCTTTCAATGTGAAAAGATGTGGAGATGTCTTCGTATATTGGGCGTTCACTAATCAACACTGCATCTTCAAAGTTGTATCCTTCCCACGGCATGTAGGCTACTAGGATATTTATACCTGAAGCTGATTCCCCCCCAGCGGTTGCTGCCCCATCCGCGATGACTTCCCCGCGTTTCGGTAATTCTCCCGCCAAAGCCGTAGACTCCTGGTGTACACAGGTATTGCTGTTGGAACGCTCATATATTTTTAATTTATTATTTGTAACACGTAAAACCACATCATTGCTTTGCGCCTCGTCGATTAATAATAGTTCAATTCTATTGCCATCAATATATCGGATTTATCCTTCTCGTTCAGATACAACTACACTTCCTGAATCTGAAGCTACTTAACTTTCTAACCCAGTCCCTACAAAGCATCTTTCGGGATTAACTAGTGGAACCGCCTGACGTTGCATGGTAGAACCCGTTAAGGCGCGGTTCGCATCATTATGCTCAATGAATGGAATAAGAGAAGCCCCGACGGAGAAATAATGTAAGGGGTGGATGCTTCGAAAATCAACTTGTTCCCAGAGGACGCTGAGGAATTCTTGCTGATATCGAACCGGTATGAGTTCCTTCTCTCTAGTTCTCCATTGGGATATTAATGAATTTTCAGTTGCTATTCGGTAGTAATCATCTTCAGTGGGAGATGAATCGATTAATTGCTCCTTTTCAGATGATTCCGAAATTTTGAGGTACGGGCTTTGCAAAGATCCGGAATTACTAACTTCTGCCTGAATAGCTAGTGACGAAATAAGACCAGCATTCATGCCTTCCGACGTTTCGATCGGGCAGATACGGCCATAATGACTAAAATGAATATCTCTAGCTTGAAAACTGGCGGTTCGCCGTGTCAACCCTCCAGGACCTACGGAGCTTAATCTTCGTTTATGAACCATTTCCGATAATGGGTTGATTTGATCTAAAAATTGTGATAAGGGGTGTGATCCAAAAAACTCTTTGAATGTTGCTACTACCGGTGCAGGCGTCACCAATCCCCGGGGCGTTACCGCGCGTTTCCGCCTAACGGCCCTAGATATATTTTGTCGAATCGAATTCTCCAAACGGTTTGGGGCTAATTTCAATTGTTCTTGAGGCGAATCCGCTACAGATCGAACACGTCGATTTTTCAGGTGATCTATGTCGTCGAGGTTGCCCATTCCGTAGCTTATTTCTATTGAGTGATCTGCGGCTGCTAATACGTCTTGTGGTAGCAAAAAATGTTCCGTTTCGGGTACATCAAGAGTTAATTTGATGTTTAGATTTCGTCGACCAATCCGCCCTAACTCACATCTATGCCGAGAAAACCTCTTCTATAATTCCTTGAATATATATTCTGAAAATGAGATATCCGCATCTGTGGCGGAGTATAAGTGTTTGTAAAGTTCTGCTGTAGCATCCTCCGACGATTCGACAGCCCCTTCTTGCTTCTCCAACATATTTGAAAAAATCTTGGGGTAACGAACATTTTGTAAGATATCTTTTTTGTCTAACCCCATAGCTACTAATAAGATCGAGATGGATATTTTTTTCTTCTTGCTAATACGAACCCAAATCTTTTCTTTTCTATCTATTTCTGGTTTGAATCTCCCTCCCCGATCCGAAATTACAGTGCTAGTATATGTGGAAATTCCTTTTTGATCCGATTCCCGGTTGTAGTAAATACCGGGACTTCTCAAGATTTGATTCGCTAAAACTCTGGCAACTCCATTGATAATAGACGTCCCTTTAGAATTCATCCAAGGAATAGATCCGGGCCGCACGTCTTCTTCTTGCACCACCTGATTTTCGCCACGAGTCAATTAAACTGGTACATATAGATCGGATGAGTATGTGACACATTGATACGCGGCATCTCTTTCTTCGACTGAAGGTTGCGTCAATTGGTACCGTCCACTAATAGATCAGAATTCGACTTCCTTATCTGTGTCTTCAATTTCCGGAAAATTTTCAAGTTCCTCAAGCAATCTTTCATGAACAAATCGATTAAACCCCTCAAATTGAATTTGTGCAAGTTCTGGTAGTACGGGCATATTTCCACTTCCTCCCAATAAAATGATAAATTGAGGCTCATCCTCAATTAAAAATATATTCATTAAATTTTCGTATTTTCATCTTTCTATGTATAGGGCATCTATGTGTGGTATGGGGCGTCGCATCCCGAGCCTCCAAAAAATTGGCAACCAATTTTTTTTCTCCACAATAATTTGGAGGTAAATATTCATATGCCAACGAGTAGACAAGGAAGGTGTGGAGAAAGTTATATCTTACTCTTCGCAATTTTTTTCGTACTACAAGTTCAATCATTTTCATGAGCTGTAAATAGAAGACATCTTTGCGATCCAGATTTGATAAACCTAATTAATCATTTTTGTCGAAATTGGGGGAGGAACCAAGAAATACGTAGCAGTGAAGTATTTCTAGTAATTATATCACATCAGGAATTTTGATTACCAGCAGGAGCTTGTAAAAAACAGACAGACGTTATCCCTTCCGTCCATAGCAATTTCAGTATTGTCAACCATTTAGTAGTTCAAATCTACATAAGGAGAGGTAGCAAAAAAAAAGGAGATCGCTGACTCGTCGTTGACTCTGAAGCAATTGCTACATAGACTCTAATCAAACCAATTATTGGGATTGTAGTTCAATCGGTTAGAGCACCGCCCTGTCAAGGCGGAAGTTGCGGGTTCGAGACCCGTCAATCCCGATGAACTTCAACTAAATGTGCTAGTTCAAAGTTCAATCTACAGTCTCGGGTTTGGGTCGAGCTGGATTCGAACCAGCGTAGGCGTCGCCAGCGGATTTACAGTCCGTCCCCATTAACCACTCGAGCATCGACCCATAAGTTAAAAGATGAATACCCCCAGGGGAATTCGAATCCCCGTCGCCTCCGTGAAAGGGAGGCGTCCTGGGCCTCTAGACGATGGGGGCCGGATTACCTTTTAAGAAGGTAATGGCATTACCTAGAAATTGTCAATCTGGAAGAAGTAACGAGGAAATAACGAAAGAATCGATTGACTGAACAATCTAAATTGGGATTAGCCTAATCACCCCAGTGAATTATTTATTTAATTTTTATGATATAAATTAATCCAAAGCAGAGGCGTCAGGAGTAAGCTGATATTTTGCGAAAACAAGGAATAGGTATTCTCGAGATTTCATTTCGTGATATACTATGTAATCGATATCGAAGATTCAACTTCGATATTTTTTTCTCCATTTGATTAGCCAAGAATAGAGATTCGGTCGACCCGACTAATTAGGAATAGATGGTTCACAATAGAGTCCGAGAGTTTCTCTCAATGAAACTGCTCGAGCTATTTTCCAATTGATGATTTGAACTACCAATACGGAAGTAAATATTCTTGCGTTTGTAGCTACCGCACTTTTCATTCTGATACCGACAGCTTTTCTACTTATTCTTTACATTCAAACGGCCGCGCAGAATAACTAGTAATGGGTAACTAATTTGATTACCAATTTGCTAATGAACTTCGTATGCGGGAATAACTAGGAGGGGGATATGAGGGGGGCACCGTTTGCTCCTCACTCGTAAAATGGAGCGATATGCAAACAACTACTCCAGATTCCGTACAGAATTGTGCCACTCCGGTTGTGGTAGCAACTTACTCCGAACTTAGCACCCTCCCCTGATTAGCTTCCTCCTGTCAATCAGAATCTATGCGTTTTTCTACTGCTTCTTCCTTCCTGGCTGCCACGTATTACGCATCATTCCCTAACGGAATTGCCCAAAATTGATAGATCACTTTTTTGATCTATCAATTTTTATTTCTCATTGAATTACTCTTGCTTCTTACAAATACTCTTGCTTCTTACAAAGCTGGTTCCTACCTAATGCCTAATATTAGGCATTCGTTTGACTAGAACATTTGGGTAGACTTTTTCGTATACCTCTTCCAAAAGGGTGAATCAACCTAAGCAAGCCAGGCAAAACGAGGTGAGGTATCCAAATCGGAGGTATAGTTTCAAGTGTAAATCAAGTATATATTCATTCTCTGTCTTTCATTCCGAGCACATTCATAACATCAGATAAAATAATTGAAATTTGAGTTAACAAAGGGATGAGCTAACAACAACCGAGATAGTTTCTCCTCGGTAGTGACGAAAAAAGTCAGTCTATTAAATTAGGCAATTGATCCAATTCGTTATTTCAATTTTTGTTTTGAAATGGCAAATGAGGAAAAGAAATTCGGGTTAATTAGAACTCCCCGAGATATTTGCTTCCTCCTCTATAAAATTCACTTAATTTATATCCAGCCTCCCCCTTTTTCATAAGAAAGTTTCTTAGAGATACCTGTGCGTATAATTACTACTTAAAAATACCGATTCAAATTTATTTGCGTATTTCCGTCCATGCTGTATCCAGCAAATTACGGTATATCGGATGGGAGAGAAAAAACAGGTAGAAACTATCAATTTACTCAAAATATTTGGTTAATTTTCTTCCCTACGCAATGTCATGTCAAGAAATTTCTAAAATTAGTGGGTAACAATGATTACATCACGGGCGGGGGCAGAATAAATAAATCCAATAAGAAACGGCTGCACCGCACTTTTTCGTTCAATAATAAAAATTAGGGTGGGGGAGACACAAATCGGTGGCCTCTCCACGGCGATGTGTATCCCTCGAATCAAACTAGTGGAAGCCCGGTTAAACGTTTGTTACAACCCGCTTCTCCCCCGAACCACAAGCGAGAGGGAAAATGTAGAAATCACCGTCAGGGCAACCCAAGCTGTAGTAACTAAATCCGTAGTTGCAATTCCCATCTATTTACTCTCTTGATTTTTACTAATTATTTATTATTTATAAGTCCAAATACGATATAAAGCTTGAAGGATACGATGTAAAGCTTGAAGAAGCTCGAAGCGTGTTGCCGGCGAGGAGCAGACGCCTGCCTGTTAGGATACTCCAATAACGCGAGAGGCTGTGTCTGCAAAAATGTATTTCTTTTTTCCTCTTCTTTTTTTTTCAATGGTACCAGTTAATGTTTTCCCTCCCAAAGATTTCGGCGATTTGGGGTTTCCGACTAAATTAGTGATATACTAAATTAGGATTGTTTATGCGTGGACGCATCGAGACACATGAAATGTGATAGGCTATAACAGGCTATAGAGCACCTCAACCTGTATCCGATTTGGGCGCAACAAACAATCCCCGGAACTACCTAAGTTAATAAATTCAAGTAAATTAAATAGATCTAGTTTTTTCTTTCTATATACATAGAAATTTTGTCGTTAGGCGACACCCAGATTCGAACTGGGGGATTAAGGATTTGCAGTCCTACGTCTTACCGCTTGACTATATCGCCCTCTGCTGACTATCGGCGAACAACGCCGATCCGGGGACAAATGAAAACACTGATCCAACTCGGATTGTTCGGTAACAACTGCCATATGTGGCAAGTATGTTATCGACGTCTAGCGTTTCTACTAGTAACAAGTATACTATTCATTGAAAAAATTAGCAAGTAGCTGGCCCCCCCCCCTGCACACCAATTATCAATTGTGATATGCATCTGCTGGCGAAAGGGCTATCTCAACAAAACTGTTTCATTTTAAAATTTCATTTCATTCAAGCGAAGAAAAAGACGAAATTTTGAAAGAGGAAATGTTGGATTGGTCTCCCTTTCCAACCGGTTTCTAATATTTCATCTAAAAATTGAAATTGTTTTCTTATTCGTCTTTTCCTTCTTACTATTTGCCTATTTTCTAGTCTTTCATCAAAGGAACTAAATAATATGCCTAAAAATTTTCATCAAATTTTTAGGCATATTTCTATATAGGACGTGACCCGTTTGTTTCCTGTGGGATAGGCGGATAGCGGGAATCGAACCCGCGTCATCTCCTTGGCAAAGAGATATTTTACCATTCAACTATATCCGCATAATCTATTATCCCATTTTAACGCTGTAACGAGTTCCTATTAGTTGAGGAACTCGATTACGTATTTAGTTTATACGTGAGAAATTCAATTAATTAGGGGGCCTAACTTATTTATTCCCGCATGAAGTTGAAATTAACTTCATCATTGTAGCCTTTTTCTAAAAACTTATATGGGTGCAAATCTCTTTCAGTTGGCGTCTCCGCCCGTAACGGTCAATTACGAGGGGAGGAACCAAAATAATAGTTAAGAGATGAAAGAGTTGGGTATACCTACCGAAAAAACTGATCCGATCCATAACGAAGCCCCTGAGAAGACAATATTTTTATTGTTAGACCAGCCACCGGGGGATGCAAACGCAACGGGTACACCTACAACTAGTAGGAATGAGATAGCAATTAATCCGAATAAAGCTAATTGGAACGCGATAGTCATAATTCTGATTGCTTCCACATAGGGAATAGGTTGTTCATACCATCCAATCCTCATCCGACGGAACTCTCTCCTCGCTGCGATTTACTTCGTCGACGGGGCTTCCCTTCCCTTTTTGCTACTAACTACCTCAAATTTCATAAGGTTATTACTGAGTAATAATTAGTTTGAATTCCGATATTCGAGATGATTATCTGTAACAACTCCACGGTCAGAATTATTTTCACTCTGCATCTTTCGTGGTACGTGGTATATAAATATTTTGATTGAAAAAAAAAGGATATCTATCAAAATACATATAGATAGATATTGAGCACCTTCTTATCTATTACCAGAAGTGTCTAAAAGACGTGATTGATACCCCCGCGGGTGAGAAATAAGCTTAGCCGGGAGAGATGGTCGAGTGGTTTAAGGCTCCAGTCTTGAAAACTGGCATGGCAATGAAATGCTATCGAGGGTTCGAATCCCTCTCTCTCCTACTACTTATATTACATCATAGAAATATTGGACAGAAGGGGCGGCAGTTATAACTAGTCTTACGAACTTACGAATTTTTTCCCCCCTCCCATTCTACTAAAGAGAACTTGGTATTATCTACTACTAGATAATAAAACTCTATCTATCTATCTATCTATCTATTCGAATAGATAGATAGATAGATAGAGTTTACCTGGATGTATGACGAGTCCGGCACCGACGTGAAGACGTGGCGAGAAGAAAGAAGTGAGGATTCCTATTTATTCATAATCACCTCAACATAAACAAATTTATTTATCCAAGTTTCAATTAAGGGGTGTCATGGAGAGAACGGGTTCGGTGTCGCGGTCAATTCCTTTTTCGAATCCAGCTGCGGCTGCGCGAGCCCTACCCGCATGCCATAGGTGACCCACAAAAAGGAAGAATCCCAGGACAAAGTGGGAGGTTGCCAACCAACTCCGGGGAGATACATAGTTCACGGCGTTGATCTCGGTCGCTACTCCACCTACGGAGTTTAGGGAACCCAGAGGGGCGTGAGTCATATACTCCGCGGATCGTCGCTCCTGCCACGGCTGTATATCTCTCTTTAACTTACTAAGGTCTAAACCGTTGGGACCCCTTAGGGGCTCTAACCAGGGAGCACGGAGGTCCCAGAAGCGCATAGTTTCGCCTCCGAAAATAATTTCTCCCGTGGGGGAACGCATCAGGTATTTACCCAACCCAGTAGGTCCCTGAGCAGAACCTATGTTGGCCCCGAGGCGTTGGTCCCTGACAAGAAAGGTGAAAGCTTGAGCCTGAGAAGCTTCTGGACCGGTGGGACCATAAAACTCGCTGGGATATGCTGTGTTGTTGAACCATACGAAGCAGCAGGCGGTGAAACCGAAAATGGCAAGGGCTCCCAAGCTGTAGGATGAGTAAGCTTCCCCGGACCATACGAGAGCGCGACGAGCCCAGGCAGACGGTTTCGTTAATATGTGCCAAATTCCGCCGAAGAGACAAATGGATCCCAACCATACATGTCCCCCGATGATATCTTCCAGATTATCCACACTAGCAATCCATCCCTCTCCCCCAAAAGGGGATTTCAGTAGATAGCCAAAGATAATATTAGGACTTAGGGTAAGGCTTGTAATCTCTCTTACATCTCCACCCCCGGGTGCCCATGTGTCATACAACCCTCCAAAATAGAGTGCTTTGAAAACTGGGAGAAAAGCTCCAAGACTTAGTAGTATTAAGTGAATACCAAGAATTGTGGTCATCTTATTTTTATCTTTCCAAGTATAACCGAAGAAAGGAAAGGATTCCTCTAAAGTTTCGGGTCCGATCAGGGCGTGATATATACCCCCGAATCCCAAAACTGCAGAGGAAATCAAGTGGAGTACTCCGGAAACGAAATAAGGAAAGGTATCAGATACCTCCCCCCCGGGACCCACCCCCCAACCTAGAGTGGCCAGGTGGGGAAGTAGGATTAATCCCTGCTCATACATAGGCTTCTCTGATACGAAGTGAGCCACCTCAAACAAATTCATAGCTCCAGCCCAAAAGACAATCAGGCCGGCATGAGCTACGTGGGCACCAAGCAATTTACCAGACAGGTTAATTAGTCGGGCGTTGCCAGCCCACCAAGCAAAACCTGTGGTTTCCTGATCGCGGCCACCCAGCGAGAGGGTTCCATTAAAGAGCGTTTCCACGGGGTAAAACCTCCTCGGGAAATACAAGGTTTTCGTGGGGCTGATCCTGAGCTGCCATCCAGGCACGGATACCCTCGTTTAGTAAGATATTTTTTGTATAAAAAGTCTCAAACTCGGGATCTTCTGCTGCCCGAATTTCTTGAGATACAAAGTCGTACGCGCGTAAATTGAGAGCGAGACCAATTACTCCAATAGCACTCATCCATAAACCCGTCACTGGCACAAATAACATAAAGAAGTGTAACCAACGTTTGTTGGAGAAAGCAACACCGAATATTTGAGACCAGAAACGATTCGCAGTTACCATTGAATAAGTTTCCTCAGACTGAGTCGGATTGAACGCGCGGAATGTGTTTGCTCCGTCACCGTCTTCAAATAGAGTATTTTCAACTGTGGCACCGTGAATGGCGCATAAGAGGGCCGCGCCGAGGACTCCCGCAACCCCCATCATATGAAATGGATTCAGAGTCCAATTGTGAAAACCTTGAAAAAATAGAATGAATCGGAAGATAGCGGCTACGCCGAAACTAGGTGCGAAAAACCAACCAGATTGCCCTAAGGGGTAAACCAAAAATACGGAGACAAAAACCGCAATTGGGGCGGAGAAAGCTATTGCGTTGTAAGGGCGTAGCTGTACAGACCTTGCAAGTTCGAATTGCCGTAACATAAAACCTATTAGAGCAAAAGAGCCGTGGAGAGCAACGAAGGTCCATAAACCTCCCAATTGGCACCAACGGGTGAAATCTCCTTGTGCTTCAGGGCCCCACAGGAGGAGCAGGGAGTGGGCCAAACTATTAGCGGGAGTAGAGACCGCGGCAGTCAGAAAGTTGCATCCCTCCAAGTAAGAACTAGCTAATCCATGGGTGTACCATGAAGTGACAAAGGTTGTACCCGTGAACCAACCGCCCAAAGCGAAGTAAGCAGTGGGGAACAGTAGTAGACCAGACCAACCTACGAAGACGAAACGATCTCTCCTGAGCCAGTCGTCCATACTATCAAATAAATCTTTCGGCTCCTTGGAAGATTTTCCAATGGCAATGGTCATAGTCATTCCCTCACTCAGCTCCTCAAACCATTTCTGGGTTCCCCTATTTTTTTTTTGAGCCGCGATGTGATGTAGGTGTGGTTCCGTACCTCCGCGGTGAGATAAGGGCCGCTACAACATTGGTCCTTCCGAAAAGTCATTTGTCGAGGCAGCGTACTCCCAAGAGTTGTTACAGGAAAATGAGACTGGTAGATCTTTCAACCTCAGTCAGAACTTCGGGATTTTTCGACCCCTTCGTCATTTTTTTCGCCTCGTTTCCAGTTTTCTCCTCCCCCTTCTCTCTTTATCAGTTAATTTCAACTTTTGGACATCTCTTTTTTACCACTTACTTGATCCCGAGTTGATCCCGTTTTTTACGTAGTTTTCCGAGCAGTGGGTGGACCTTTCTTTTCTCTCGAGACTTTGTTAACCACTCAACCGCGTTGGAGGTACCTTGGAAATCCGACCTAGCAGGAAACGCCTAGCAGAAAACGAAGTCGTTTCCCTGAATCTCTGGGGGGGGAGATGCCGGAGCGGTGTGAAGAGCTTACCCACACATATCTGTAATATATGTGTGTGTAGTATCCATCCCCTTTTCGAAACTATTTCGGTACCTATTGTACCAATCCCCAGTAAAAATTGGAAGCCTTTTTATGTGATCCCAAGTAGCAGTAATGGGTAGCATTAATAGATAATGGAATGCCGCAGCTTAATTCCGAGCAGGGGATATGCTAGAAAATTCAACATTGAGCAAAGTGATTTGCTTTCTGTTTCAAACCCCAACGGCGAAATCGTTTTCATGGATTTACGAGGAGGATATGATAAATGAGAATGCTAGAGACTCAAATAACTTCTGCTAGTTATGGAAAATTATCTGCGGAAGCAGGAAGAAGTTTGATACATAATTTTCCTTCTCTTCCACCCAAATTGAAAATTAACTATATCTATAGTTATATAGATATATATTGATATATATTGATATTGGGAATTAATATTCAATTCCCAAAGTGAGAGTAACAAAAAAGGTTGCGGCATTAAAGATTATATCCACTTAATTTTTACATATTGTAAAAGACGACACATCATTTGAATTTGGATTCGGTGTAACAAAATAATTTAAGTTGGAAATCTCGCGATAAAAAACGAAACAATTTAACTAAAAAATTGAATTTGGAGGCAACTAGTTTGAATTTCGCACCAAGTTATGTATTTACAAAATTGTAATTTTTTTTCTCCTTATTAGAAATAGTGTAAAATACAACTTTTTCTTGCATCGAGATTATGCGGACCCGGGCATTTTTGTGAAGCTGAGACAGCTCGATCCTTGGATTTCAGACGGCTTCTTGGTTAGCCCCTTGTCGGATTTGAACCGACGGCTTACGCCTTACCATGGCGTCACTCTACCGCTGAGTTAAGGGGGCCTCAGATCGTAAATAATTTTGTTTTGAGTTCTATCGGGCACACCGTTAGTTTTTGTATCCCCTCTTTCGTTTTTCCCTTGCAATACGCAATATTGGAATTTGATTAAACATAGAAGATAGAAAGAAGATAGAAGACCGGTTTTAATCTAAAGGAAGAAGTAGCTATTTTCCCAAATTACACATTTATATCTGGATATACACCTACAACTTTATCTATCTGTAGATAGATTCATGTCCCGTTGAACAAAAAAGCTCAGAAAATGAAATGGAAAAAAAGTAATAGTAATTATTATTCCGTTGCGTGACGTCAAGTAATCCCAACCTAAGAATTGATATAAAGACTTGAAGTGTATCGATCTCCGCTCTGAAGAGGTAGAAATCTGATCCGTTGGTGAAACATGAAAAATCAATTAGTCTGAGCTCGCAGCGAAGCCAAGCACCGTTCTATTAACGTAGGTAAACAGTTGATTGTTTACTTTGCGGGGACAGGATTTGAACCTGTGACCTCAAGGTTATGAGCCTTGCGAGCTACCAAGCTGCTCTACCCCGCTTAGTTAATGCCTTCAATGTAATTATTATACATCTCTTGAATAATTACATTGAATATAAGTGGAAAGAACTATCTAATTCATAGGATTATAAATCATTTGCGAGATAAAGAAAAAAAAACTTTTTTACCAACTTGATTTGGATACTCCGGGCAGCACACAAGTGTGTGCCATTTCGCGAAGTACGTGTCTGGATAAACCAAAGTCTCGGTAATTGGATCTGGGTCGTCCGGTTAGGGAACACCGGTTACGGAGACGAACAGGCGCACTATTACGCGGTAGAGATTGCAATCTTCTGGAAATAGTTAGTTTATCCTGAATTGACAAACTAGTTTTAATCTGTCTTTTCAAAGATTGGCGAATGATGTCATATTTTTCCACCAACTTTTTCTTTTTATTTTCCTTCTCAATGAGACTTTTCTTTGCCATAATTGATGAATCAGTAAGCAGGATTGAATTATTGCGCTAAAACAAATTGAACTCGCAACCAAAAATTTATTTATCAATAACTAGAAAAGGAAGAATAAAGATCTACTTCTTATTGATAAACGGATAGCCGGTCTCGAAATTAGCTCGGGTGTGGGAGATAATGGGGAGGCAAACTTGACGCGGAAATATACAATCTGGTAGTCAACAAAAAAAATTAGCCAAATTTACCTGATGTAGATGCTATCAGGAAAGCTGCGTAGGTAAATATGTAACCCACGGAGAAGTGGGCTAGTCCCACCAGTCTTGCTTGAACGATAGAGAGGGCAACCGGCTTATCTTTCCAGCGTATCACGTTTGCTAGGGGTGTCCGTTCGTGGGCCCAAGCTAGAGTTTCAATGAGTTCTTGCCAGTAACCGCGCCAAGAAATTGGAAACATAAATCCAGTAGCCCACACGAGATGTCCAAATAGGAACATCCATGCCCATACAGATAAACTGTTCATACCGAAAGGGTTATAACCATTAATAAGCTGCGAGGAGTTCAGCCATAGGTAATCCCTCAACCACCCCATTAAATATGTAGAAGATTCGTTGAATTGAGCAGCATTCCCTTGCCATAAGGTGATGTGTTTCCAGTGCCAGTAGAAGGTGACCCATCCAATGGTGTTCAGCATCCAGAAAACGGCTAAATAGAAGGCATCCCAAGCTGAGATGTCGCAGGTACCGCCTCGGCCGGGACCATCGCAAGGAAAACTGTAACCAAATTCTTTTTTATCTGGCATCAATTTGGAGCCGCGCGCGTCTAATGCGCCTTTCACTAGAATCAGTGTAGTCGTATGTAAGCCCAAAGCGATGGCATGGTGAACCAAGAAATCCCCAGGCCCAATCGTTAGAAATAGCGAATTGCTGCTGTTGTTAATAGCATCCAACCAGCCGGGTAACCACAAGCCCCGACCAGCATTACTTGCCGGACTACCTGCCGAGGATAGAAGCACATCGAAACCATACAAAGTTTTACCATGAGCAGACTGAATCCATTGAGCAAATACAGGTTCAATAAGAATCTGTTTTTCCGGAGTCCCGAAGGCTAGCATCACGTCGTTGTGGACATAGAGCCCCAGCGTATGGAACCCCAGGAATAAACTAGCCCAACTTAAGTGAGCTATTATTGCTTCTTTGTGTTCCAACATTCTCGCTAAGACGTTATCTTTATTTTGTTCAGGATCATAATCCCTGATGAAGAATATAGCTCCGTGTGCGAAGGCTCCTGCCATGACAAACCCGGCAATATATTGATGATGGGTGTATAGCGCGGCTTGAGTCGTATAATCCTGCGCTATAAAAGCATAAGCGGGTAGGGAATACATGTGTTGTGCAACCAACGAAGTGACAACCCCCAAAGCAGCTAAAGCGAGCCCCAATTGGAAATGGAGAGAATTATTGACCGCATCGTAAAGTCCTTTGTGTCCACGGCCCAACTTACCTCCTGGAGGGATATGGGCCTCCAGAATCTCTTTCATACTGTGTCCAATACCAGAGTTAGTCCTGTACGTGTGGCCGGCAATTATAAACACAACGGCAATAGCTAAGTGGTGATGAGCAATATCAGTTAGCCACAAACTTTGAGTCTGTGGATGAAATCCGCCTAAAAAGGTTGGAATAGCTGTTCCTGCCCCTTGAGTGCTATCGAACAAGTGGCTACTGGAGTCGGGATTTTGCGCATAAACACTCCACTGACCCGAGAAGAACGGTCCCAATCCCTGGGGATGCGGGGTGGCGGTCAATAAATTACCCCATCTGACATGCCCGCCCCTCGCTTCGGGAATAGCTACGTGGACTAAATGTCCCGACCAAGCCAGAGAACTCACTCCGAAGAGTCCTGAAAGGTGGTGATTGAGCCGGGATTCTGCATTTTTGAACCAAGAAATGCTTGGTTTCCATTTAGGTTGCAGATGTAGCCAGCCAGCTAGTAAGAACGAAGCAGAAGTAGCTAGTAAGAAGATAGCTCCAGTATAGAGATCTTGGTTATTGCGTAGACCAATAGTGTACCACCACTGATAAACACCGGAGTAGGCAATATTGACTGGACCCGCAGCCCCCCCCCGGGTGTAGGCTTCGACAGCTGGTTGACCGAAATGAGGATCCCAAATGGCATGAGCAATTGGTCTCACATGTAATGGGTCCCGCACCCATGCTTCGAAATTGCCTTGCCAAGCCACGTGGAACAAATTTCCAGAGGTCCATAGAAAGATGATAGCTAATTGACCAGAATGAGATGCAAATATCTTTTGGTAGAGACGTTCCTCGGTAGTGTCGTCGTGACTCTCGAAGTCGTGGGCAGTGGCTATACCGAACCAGATACGACGAGTAGTTGGGTCTTGGGATAGACCCCGGCTGAACTGTGGAAATCTTGATGCCGTAATGTTTCTCAAATCCTCCTAGCCATTATCCCACTGCAATGATTCTCGCCAGGAAGAACGCCCACGTCGTGGCGATTCCACCCAGAAGGTAATGAGTTACCCCCACGGCACGTCCCTGTATGATACTTAGGGCCCTAGGTTGGGTGACGGGGGCAACTCTTAATTTGTTGTGAGCCCAAACAATGGATTCAATAAGTTCCTGCCAGTATCCGCGACCACTAAATAGAAACATCAGGCTGAAAGCCCAAACAAAGTGAGCCCCCAGGAATAGAAGACCATACGCAGATAACGAAGAACCATATGATTGAATGACTTGGGAAGCCTGTGCCCACAAGAAATCCCGTAACCATCCATTAATCGTTGTTGAACTTTGTGCGAAGTTTCCCCCAGTGATGTGGTTTACCACCCCCTGCTCGCTTACACCGCCCCAAACATCGGATTGCATTTTCCAGCTGAAGTGAAATATAACTACTGAAATCGAGTTGTACATCCGGAATAACCCTAGAAAAACGTGATCCCAGGCAGATACTTGGCAGGTACCTCCTCTGCCGGGACCGTCGCAGGGGAAACGAAAACCAAGATTTGCTTTGTCAGGTATTAATCGGGAGCTACGCGCAAATAAAACGCCTTTCAATAATATTAATACAGTAACATGAATCGTGAATGCATGAATGTGATGCACCAGGAAATCTGCGGTGCCTAATGGGATTGGGGCCATGGCAACTTTACCAGCTACGGCGACTAAGTCGCCGCCACCCCAGGTTAAGCTAGTACCCGAAGCCACGTTAGGCGCGGTTGATCCGGGAGCCAAGGCGTGGGTATTCTGCACCCACTGAGCAAATATCGGTTGTAATTGAATGGCAGTATCCGAAAACATATCTTGGGGACGCCCCAAGGCACTCATGGTATCATTATGGATATACAGACCGAAGCTATGAAAACCTAGGAAAATGCAGACCCAGTTGAGGTGTGAAATTATTGCATCGCGGTGCCGAATGACGCGGTCTAGCAGATTGTTGTATTGGGTAGTTGGATCGTAATCTCTTACCATAAAAATAGCCGCATGTGCAGCTGCGCCAACTACTAAAAACCCCCCTATCCACATGTGATGTGTAAACAAGGAAAGTTGTGTGGCATAATCGGTGGCCAAATAAGGATACGGGGGCATTGCATACATGTGGTGGGATACAATAATTGTTAAAGAACCCAGCATGGCAAGATTGATTGCTAATTGAGCATGCCACGAACTTGTTAGAATCTCGTAGAGACCTTTGTGGCCTTCACCCGTGAAGGGGCCTTTATGAGCTTCCAAAATTTCTTTTGTGCTATGTCCGATACCCCAGTTGGTTCTGTACATGTGACCAGCTACCAAAAAGAGGACGGCAATAGCTAAGTGGTGATGTGCGGTATCAGTCAGCCACAAACCTCCCGTTACTGGATTCAATCCCCCGCGGAAAGTCAAGAAATCTGAATATTCTGACCAATCCAGAGTAAAAAACGGGATCAGTCCTTTTGCAAAACTCGGATATGCCTGGGCTATAAGGTCGCGATTGAGAATGAATTCGTGAGGAAGGGGTATTTCTTTGGGGTCAACCCCTGCATCTAATAGTTGGTTAATCGGCAGTGAAACATGGATCTGATGTCCCGCCCACCCCAGAGATCCCAACCCCAATAGACCCGCCAAATGGTGATTTAGCATTGATTCAACGTTCTGGAACCAAGCTAGTTTCGGGGCAGCTTTGTGGTAGTGAAACCAACCGGCGAAAAACATTAATCCGGCAAAAATTAAAGCACCCACAGCTGTGCAATAGAGCTGTAACTCATTAGTTATTCCGGAAGCTCGCCAAAGTTGGAAAAATCCAGACGTTATCTGTACACCCTGAAACCCTCCACCTACATCTCCATTGAGTATCTCTTGACCCACTATTGGCCAAACAACCTGAGCACTAGGTTTCACATGAGTGGGATCATTCAGCCATGCCTCATAGTTTGAAAAACGGGCCCCGTGGAAGTACATGCCACTCAACCAAATGAAAATAATGGCTAGCTGACCAAAATGGGCACCAAATATTTTACGGGATATATCCTCTAAATCATTAGTGTGGCTGTCGAAGTCGTGGGCATCAGCGTGTAGGTTCCAAATCCATGTGGTGGTACTGGGACCCTTAGCCAAATTTCTCGAGAAATGTCCGGGTTGGGCCCATCTCTCGAAAGAGGTTTTTACGGGATCCTTCTCCACCATAATCTTGACTTCTGGTTCTGGCGAACGAATAGTCATCGGGACTCTCCTCTCTTCGGGCAAGGGATAACAACAACCTACCAACGGGAGATACGAAACTTCCAAGAACTAGAGTTTTTACCAGCATGTAGTAATCTACTCCCTTTTCTGTTGAGTCTGAAACTCGAGCAGCTGTTGTAAAGAAGTTATGCGGGGTAGGCATTTGATGGCATTATTACACGATCCAGTAGTGCCTAATGGACTTGGTAAGATTGATTCTCCGTTCGATGGGGGGGAGGGGCGGCGAAGAACAAGCAAAAATTTTTATCTATTAACTCTATTCGTTAACCTTTTTGTGTCATGCCGCTCCACACCCCCCCCACTAATTAATTAAACGAAGAAGAGCGTCCTGTAATTTTTAACCGATTCTGTGCTTCGGTGTAATTATCGGGGGAAGGTGCTATTGCCTGTTTCCAATACTCAGCAGCTTGGTCAAACCAAGCTTCCGAAATCTCTAAATTTCCTTGGTTAATGGCCTGTTCTCCTCGATCAGAATGGGTAGTTATCTGCCAACCCCCTCCTTTAGAACCGAACTTGGGGGTTTCCCACCTTATACGGCTCGAACAACTCTGTTACTGGCTTATTGTCCCCTAATCAAGAAATAGGGATTACTTTTGAACTTTGGAGAAACTAAGAATAGTCAGGTTTCTGATTTTATCCGTCTCGGATGAAACTTTTTCCGTACTCCCAGAAGCAGTAGGAGAGGAGTAATAACCTCCTTCGGCACTAACTACCCCATCTCAAACTGGATTTTTTTCATTATAAAAAAATTTCTTTTAGGATTTGATACTACACCGTGGTCCGTTACTTATTCCTTTTTCAATCGTCTCTACTACAGAGACAAACTGTATAACTTCTTTAATAGACCAATCTCATTGTATCGACCCAGATTTTCAATGACGAATCTTTGCGATGCTTCATCCTCCGATTCAGTCAGTTATCCATGAGACAGTTAGGCTACCTTCTTCTTTCAAACCCGGATTGCTTTAGAAGAGGCCAAATCCCGCAGCTCGAGGCAGCTCCCGTTCGGAAGTATGCTTGAGGGAAGCCCTTTTGTTGGTTGAGTATTTATGAACCGGAGAATCCTGAAGCGCAGGTAGTCGCACGTGGTGACAGATCGCAGCCATATTATTAGAAGCTTGTGGCGGAGAAGAATTCCGCTCCGGTGCTTGAAAGTAGTATTCCAAAGCTCTTGCATGTTTCCCGTTACTTGTATGAGTAAGGCCTATATTATGAAGTATGTAGCTTCGGTCATAAGAGTCAACCTCTAAACGCATGGCTTTGTAGTAACTTCATAAAGCTTCTGCATATTCTCCTTCAGATTGGGCCGACATCCGTTACGGTTGCTTATACAAATAAGCCCCGCTTCGAAACCGTACGTGAGGTTCTCAACTCATACGGCTCTTCCCGCTCGATTCGCGGGAAAAGAGAGTAGCACCCGAAATTACCTAATTATTTATACTCTCGACTTAAAATTAAGCGGGGGTTAGTGTTTCGCGAAACCGGTATCTAACCATCCTTCCCGCAAAGGATTTATTTGAGGCGGCTGCGTCATTTCCTTACGATAGCAGCGATAACAGCAAATCCCTTGGCAATTTATTCGTTCCCAACGTTTCGTTTCTTGAGGGATTATTCACTTCAGCAATCTCCGATGATTTTGAGGGTATCCGAGCTGCAAACGGGATGGATGTTTGTCGCCCCAATCGCTATTGGTCGTTACCGCGACTTCGAAGTTCTCGAAAATAGGCGATATCTGTCAAAACCAGAAATTGTCGTAGATTTTGTGTTGCCGATTCCTCCATGTAGTGCCCGCCCCCTCCTCGTGCTTACTCATGAAATCACCATGTATTACACATCAAATTATGGATTTAACCTCTTGCTTACTTGATATCAAAATCCGTGGGGAGTGGGAACCGTAGCTTCCGAGGCTGCATCAATCGTGGATACGCGACCGAAGGGTTCGTCCGGCAATCGAAACACACCCCTAGAAAATGTGGGCTCGTCAAAGCTGTAATTTTATTTTCAATTTTTATTGAATAATGCTAAATTGCCTTATCGAATCGCACCATCCCTATAATATGTAAAAGCTTCCCTTTCCCTCTTAGTAGTAGGTAGGATTTGTGATAAAATATCCGCTAGAATTGTGAAAGTTTTGTCGATAAAATTGTCATTTCTTTGAGATCTAGGCGTAATCAATTTCAACTCCTTGTTTTTTTTTTGCACCGCACCTGTTATTAGCCCATTAATTTATATTGCGAAGAAAAAGAAGTATACTTAGACGATAATCTAAGAAAATAAAATGGTAAAGTGACAAATCGCGTTAAATATTTACTTCTCGCTTGACTTGTATTTTGGAAAAAGTTGTTCCCAATTTCCAACTACTACTAACAAGTCACTTGTCACTTCACTACCTAAATCCCTAAAATATGTCAAATAATTTAATGGATGAATCCCAGGAAGGGTGGCCGAGCGGTTTAAGGCGTAGCACCGGAAATGCTAAGTAGACTTCTAGCTACCGAGGGTTCAAATCCCTCCCTTTCCTTTCTATATTTTTACCTATCCAAGGTTATTTCCCCTTCCCCCATCGGAGTCGAACTAAATTGCTAATTTGAAGAAGCCGGGCTGGAGTCGGGATTTCAAATCAAGTCATCCAACTCTAGAGAAGCCGAGGGATCATCTCAATGGAGGCAATAATAATAAATAGGTAATCCCTCGGTACGAATTTAGTTGAAGTGATGTGGACGGGTAATTCAGATACTTCATGTACTAAATTAATTTGCTCAGAAGTGGAATATTTCTATGAAGTAAATTATTATGATTTAATTTTTGCCCCAAAAAAGGAACAAGCTAGATCAAAAAATTTTTGCCACTTCCTAAGTAATCGGCTTATTGAATTTAATCATCTCAAGTCCTTTGCTTAGGTTTCCGTCGCAAAGACCTCCAATTTTTCTGATTAATTTTTTCAATTAAATTATTAATTTAATAAATGATCACTAAGCTTTGCGGGAGTAATACTCAACAACTAACAATTCATTTATATTCAAATTGACGGATTCTCGACTAGCAATACGATTCACCAATCCTGTTGGCCTGTTGCCTTCCGATAGAGAAACGGCTAAGTGATCCGGTGGGTTGTCCCCTCCGGGAAACTTACCCTTCAGTGCATTACAGGAAGTTGGTCGATTTCGAACAGTAATAATATCTCTCGGCTTACGGCGATAACTTGGTATATCTACAATACGATTGTTCACTAAAATATGTCTGTGATTAACTAATTGTCTAGCGGCTGGAATCGTGGAAGCCATACCTAAGTGAAAAATCACATTGTCTAGACGCATCTCAAGTAATTGCGGCGGTACCTGGCCCGTTGAACCCTTAGTTTTTCTAGCGATACGCACGTATTTTAGTAGTTAGCGTTCCGTCAATCCATAATTGAAACGTAATCTTTGTTTAGCCCCCAAACGCACGCAGAATTGAGAAATTTTTTTCGAAGCTGATTGATCGGTAGCGACTCGAAATTCTCCCAAGTTGGGTGTTTCACCCTTACCCGTAAACCCCGGTAAATTCTTTAAACGACGTATCAATTTCAAGCGAGGTCCTCGGTAGCGAGACGTGAAAACTCCTTTTCTGCAAACGTTTTCTAGTTAGATAAGAAACTTATGGAATCGGCACGGGGATACTACCTATTATTGCCGAGTTGGCGAAGAAACTAGAAGTCAGTCAAAGTTGATATCTGTGACAATCATAACATATGAATAGGAACTAACAAATATTCAATTTGTTATCAACATTTGAGGAATGAATCAAAGCGAGGTAGACAAAGACTATCAGCGATTCGTAATGCCAGATGAAGACGTTATAGCATATCCATTTACATAAAAATTTTGTCAGAAAAAAAAAAACCAAACTGATCAACAAAAGTATTGCCTCAAATGGTGCATTCATATATACTTCTATAATAGAAACTCAGATTTTAAGAAGCAATTAATTCGCCGCTGACAAGTCGAATTACACGTATTTATCTATTTGAGACGTGGTAGTAAAAGAGACGTGGTAGTAAAAGGAAAGGTTTTTTTTTCCCGCTAGTTAGAAGCTTACTAAATACGAGAGAAATGCGTAAACGAAATATCGTCTACCTAGGCTAGATAGATTAGTAGTTGTAGGCACGCCAAAAGTTTCCATACAGCTACGATTTCGTGGCTATCTATTTATTCCTGTCAGTTCGTTGGGGCCTAAAGGGTGGGGATATGGCGAAATGGTAGACGCAGCGGACTCAAGCAGATTGAGCCTGGGTATGGAGACATATCAAGTGGCAGCCCCCAGATTCAGGGAAACCTGGGACCATTTATCGGGCAATCCTGAGCCAAATCTTTGATTAATCAAATGAATTTCGGGCGATGAGACGAGATAGGTACAGAGACTCGACGGGGGCCATTCGAACGAGCAATTTGTTAGTTAGTTACTAGTTCTCGGAAGAACTGAATATGGAACTTTTTTGTTTGATTAACTGTATGAGGTAAATTGTATAAGTATAAGACTGAGACTTAGTAAAAAAAATAAATTTTTACTTTTTTTGTTTGAACTTGGACGTAAATCCCTCGGTTTGGGGACAGCATTCAGTTACAAAATCACGACAATTTATTCTCCATTACTTAGTAATAAAACTCTCTTTACTATATACTAATCCATATATTTCTATCTTATCTATTGTGGAATCCCACTTCATTTCGACAAAAACTGTTAAACAAGTGAGCCGGTAGCGGAAAACAATACTTTCGCGAATGGAGGTAGAGTCCCATTCTACGCACCTAGTAGGAGTAAGAAGTAGCGGCGCAAGTTGCAGTAGAACGAAAATCCGTTGGTTTTTCAAGACCGTGAGGGTTCGACTCCCTCTATCCCCAACGAGACAATTTAGTTAACCCATTTTCAGGTTGTTTGGATCCGCATAATTTGTTCAGAAACAAAATACGGAAACCACTTCAACATCTTTTCTGTGTAGTCTTTTGAAAACGATTTGCAAGTGAGCCATTCAGGCTTTTAATATGCATGAATGGCTCAACCTAGTCCTCCCCATAATTTATTGGCTACAAGCGATATTGTATTAAACATATTGATAAAAGCGAGATCAACGATTTGACTAGGTAAAAAACTAGAGTTGAGAAATATACTTAACTGATTTCTAGTTAACTTTTATCCGTAAATGAGTTGGCCGAGATAGCCGAGGTAGCTCAGTCGGTAGAGCAGAGGACTGAAAATCCTCGTGTCACCAGTTCAAATCTGGTTCTTGGCATATAAATGGTTTGAGAGATAGACCAAATCAGGTTCTGTATTACACAGAACCAATCCCGAAGAAGCTGTATCTCAGAAACTGGGCGGGTCATTTGCATTTGGGAGCTCTGGTTGGTAACCGTAGATAGCTTCGATAAAAATTAGATGGTAGGGGCGGTTCGGAAGATAAGTTTCTACTTCAGGTGAGGCCAGTTTTTTTATTTTCACTTCTTAATGGGCATCCTGTAACTCATAGAAGTTGGGTACGACGTAATCCTTGCGTAGAGGCCACCCTACCCAACTTTCAGGCATCAGTATACGCCTAAGGTGTGGATGACCCTGATGTATTATTCCCAACATATCATAGGATTCGCGTTCTTGGAAATCGGAACTTTTCCAAACCCAGTAAACCGAAGGTATTATAGGGTTCTTTCTCGGAACAAAGATTTTTATACACACTTCCTCGGGTTGATCTAGCTGATCCCGCATCTGCGTCAGATGATATACACTGACTAGAGATCCTCCCGGTGTCGAGTCGTAAGCACATTGGGAACGCAGGTAGTTGAAACCGTAGGCATATGGGGCGACAGCTACAGACAACCACTCCTCCGACTTAACTTGCAAAGTCTCGACACCCCTATAATCATAACCCAAAGGTCGATGGGAAAACTTATGTCTAGTTGACCAAGCGGATAAGCGACCCCGCGTCTCGATATTGAATTTACCTTCATTGATAGCGTTCATATTGGTTGATACCTATTTCTTCTTCTAACTCATTTATGAAATGAAATCTAGTCATTTCTCTACTTTTCATATTTATTTTTCAGATTTACCTTTAAGCTTTTGAAAGTTTTCTGAAAAACTATTTGATAACAATTTTGTATCACAATTAATTAATTCTTGATTGTATTCACCTATATGGATGCTAGGTACAAAGCGAAGTCGATGATTTAGACTGGGGTATTTCATTCGGGTGGGACAGGAAGCCCGATCTATAGAACTTCCCCTAGCAATTCTCTTACGGAGTTTTGTTACGGCATCGATAATAGCTTCAGGCTTAGGTGGGCAACCCGGCAAATAAATATCGACGGGAATTGATTTGTCTACCCCACGGACGGTACTGTAGGAATCTGTGCTAAACATGCCCCCCGTAATGGTGCAAGCTCCCATAGCGATTACATACTTCGGATCAGGCATTTGCTCGTAGAGTCTTACTGGGGACGGGGCCATCTTCATGGTTACAGTACCGGCGGTGACAACTAGGTCTGCCTGCCTAGGACTGGATCTGGGTACTAGACCGTACCGGTCAAAATCAAACCGTGAACCAATTAGGGAAGCGAATTCAATGAAGCAGCAGCTGGTGCCATATAGAAGTGGCCACAAACTAGAAAGTCTGGACCAGTTAGAAAAATCACTGATATTAGCTAAAAAAATTGAATTTGACACACCCCATTCAGGGAGCGGAGGCTCTACCGAATTGAGGGGGATACCTACATCGTGGGGTTCGACTCCCTCTCTGCCGCCTCCAACCAAATATTTGGAAGTTGACACCATTCCAATGCTCCTTTTCGCCACGCGTGAATCAAACCAATTACTAGTATAAAAATGAAAATGATCACTTCGATGAAAGCAAATAGTCCCAATTCCCTGAAAGATACAGCCCAGGGATAGAGAAATACGGTTTCGACGTCGAAGACCGCGAAAACCAAAGCAAACATATAATAACGTATTTGAAATCGAATCCAAGTATTTCCCTTCGGTTCAATGCCTGACTCATAACTTGTTAACTTCTCTGGCCCCTCCCGGGTGGGAGCAACAAATCCGGAAATCGAAGAAGCTAAGTAGGGAATAGATATAGATACCAGAAGGAAAATCCAGAAGGAGTCATATTGGTGGAGCGAAAACATTTGCATATTTCTTTCGCCTTAATTTCCTTTGTCTTTTTCAATTTAGTTGATAAATTTGGAACTAGACGAAATGGTGTCAACCTAGGGCAGGCCAATTGGCAAGCAACCATTGTCTCGCTATACCGTAGGAGGTTTAGCACGTAGAACCTATTCAGGGAAGTTAATTTCAGGGAAGTTAATTAAAATTTTAGTTTGATTATACTGGCAGTTACCCTATTGATAAGGGGGTGAGGGAAAAAGCGTTAGTCTTCTATTTCTGAAAATGGAAATGTCGCATCTCTAGTAGAAAAATCGAGTGATTTTCAAATTTCAACAATTTTATTGCGCACCCTACTTCATATTTATCAGACCCAGTTATTGATTAACTGCATCGAAGAACTGACGTATCTTTTTTCCTGAAGAGAATAAAATAAGATTATTAATTTAGATGCGATAATATAATCATTTAAGTAGACAACTCAGGTTGGGTAGGTATATGGTGTGCTAACAACCTCCTATTCCTTCTCGATTTTAAGTTAGGACTATACGGATTCGAACCGTAGACACTCTCGGTCATGCAGATCGGAATATGGAAAAAACTTCTTCGAACTGCTTGGCGAACCCAACATGTCGCTTCTACGGCATAGGGCTCCCTTGCCAGCTGCTCCCCAATTTAGTTGGAAGAAACAGACGATTGCTGATGCACCAACCTCGTTTTTAGTCGGAGAAACTGGGAGGGGAGTTCCATATGCCCAAGCTATTTTTTACGAAAAAGAAAAATTTTTCAAGAAAATCCATAAGTGAAAATTAACTGAATCAAACAATTCCGAAGTATCTTTAGGGGGTTACTGACATTGCGTTGACACAGGTTTGATTCTGGGGATACAGGCCCGCCTCGCGATATCAAATATTCCCTGTCGCTTAGAAAGAGTATACGCCACCCTCTACACCTGAAAGTTCGTGAGACAAAGAAGAGATCTGTCCCGGGGTCTTCGCCTCGTCCCCACCAAATTATAGCATTGGATAAACCAATTATTAAACATATCGACTTTTAGGAGTTGACTTCCTTTGATCAACCTATCTGTCACGCCACCGTCCTCTCGTACCCCTCATTGTGAGTTGGACAAAAAATTCTCCCGCAGAGTTTTGCACGAGTCGTTGATTTTCGACGAATCTTCTCGATAGAAAACATCGGCGCATGTGTAAACGAGGCGCTCTACCGCTGAGCTATAGCCCTTGATACATCTGATCATATATGAAAGAATTTCATCAGTATCAATTAATTTCTATCAAGTCAACAAAATATATAGATGTAGATGGCATCAGATACTTATTAAATGATGAAACATGCAGTTGCGTATAGGTACTTCTTAGAGTATAGTGAGCATACGGATATATGTGATACGCTAGTCACACACCTGGGTAAGAAGTGGCATAGGATAAACTAAATTACTGGCGGCCTACTTGACTCAGCGGTTAGAGTATCGCTTTCATACGGCGAGAGTCATTGGTTCGAATCCAATAGTAGGTAAAACTTACTATATGCCACTGATTATATAATCAGTGGCATATAGTAAGTTTTACTGTATATGAGACGCGTCGAGGGTTTCTGCGCGTACCGGAAACGGGATTATCATCAGACTATTCACTTAGCCCCTTCGGTCGCGGAAAAAGGTGCGTTAAGCAACATTTGAGGCTTCTAGCCTGGCCTTCGCTCTTTTGAAGGCCAAGTTAGCTTCTATTACTCGTTTCTTGCCTCCTGCTTTAGCTGAGTCAGCCTGAGCCGCCTGAAAGGTTCTTCGAGCTTCGTCGGGATCAATTTCGGCAGCTCTCTCCGCTTCGTTTACTAATATTGTCACCTGATTATTATCTATCATAGCAAAGCCGCCCATCGGTGCCATTGCAGACCACTGCCCATCATGACGTATTTTCGAAACTCCCATATCCAAAGCTGTAAGAAGTGGAGCATGGTTGGGTAATATACCAACCTGACCACTACTAGTAGATGAAACAATTTCCCAAACCTCGGAATTCCAAACTATTCGATTAGGAGCCATCACGCGGAGATTCAAAGCCATCTCTTTTATTGACCCTCCACTTGTAAAGCCGCAGCTTTTGCGGCAGCTTCGTCGATATTGCCAACCAAGTAAAAAGCTTGTTCGGGAAGATTATCCAACTCTCCAGAAAGAATCATTTGAAATCCCTTAATGGTTTCCGATAAACTGACGTATTTACCCGGAGATCCGGTGAAAACTTCTGCTACAAAGAGAGGTTGCGACAAGAAACGTTCTATTTTTCTAGCCCTAGCTACCGTCAGGCGATCTTCTTCGGATAACTCGTCTAGTCCAAGAATAGCTATAATATCTTGAAGTTCTTTGTAACGTTGCAAAGTCTGCTTAACTCCCTGTGCTGTGTCGTAGTGCTCCTCACCCACAATCCAAGGCTGTAACATAGTCGAGGTCGAATCCAGCGGGTCTACAGCTGGATAAATACCCTTCGCCGCTAATCCCCTTGAAAGCACGGTAGTGGCATCTAAGTGGGCAGATGTCGTGGCAGGAGCCGGGTCAGTCAAGTCATCCGCAGGTACGTAAACAGCTTGAATGGAAGTTATTGATCCCTCCTTGGTGGAAGTAATTCTTTCCTGTAATGATCCCATTTCTGTACCAAGGGTCGGTTGATAACCCACGGCAGGAGGCATCCTACCCAGTGACGCCGAGACCTCCGATCCCGCCTGGACAAAGCGAAAAATGTTGTCAATAAATAAGAGTACATCTTGTTTGTTAACGTCTCGGAAGTATTCTGCCATTGTCGGAGCAGTTGAGCCAACTCTCATACGAGCTCCCGGTGGTTCATTCATCTGACCATAAACCGAAGCTACTTTCGATTCCGAAATATTTTGTTCATTAATAACTTTTGATTCTTTCATTTCCATGTAAAGGTCATTACCTTCACGTGTACGTTCTCCTACCCCGCCAGATACGGATACACCTCCATGAGCTTTCGCAATATTATTGATTGATTCCGTAATAAGAACCGTCTTTCCAACTCCAGCCCCACCAAATAAACCGATTTTTCCGCCTCTCCGGTACGGAGCCGAAAGATCCACAACCTTTATACCCGTTTCAAAAATCGATAATTTGGTATCCAACTGGGTAAATGCTGGGGCGGGCCTGTGAATTGGAAATGTCGCACTACTTCGCACGGGACCCAAATTATCTACGGGTTCACCGAGGACGTTAGATATTCGGCCAAGAGTAGTTTCACCAACGGGAACACTGAGGGGGGCTCCCGTATCGACGGCACCCATACCTCTCGTCAAACCGTCTGTGGCACTCATAGCTACGGCTCTCACTTCATTATTACCTAATAATTGTTGAACCTCGCAAGTAACATTAATCTGCTGACCTGCTGGATTTTGTCCCTTGATTATTAGTGAGTTGTAGATATTGGGCATCTCCCCCGGGGAGAAAGCCACATCCGACACTGGTCCAATGATCTGAGTGATGTAGCCCACATTTTTTTCCACCAATTCAGAAATTTCGAAGGAGAGAGAACTGGTTTTCATAACTATACTACTTCGGTGTATTATCTTTATTTGATTACTGAATCGATAGAAATATTTTGTATTTTATCGTCGAGTGGTCGGTAGCGGAGAAGAGGTCATCCGTTCCTTTCCTACCCACTGCCCCTTACTTCAATTCGTTTCGCAGATGTAGCTATAGGTAAATGGGATGGGGGGGGGTAAACCGCACTGCGGATGAAGCAGACTCCTTCTTTTGCTTCGTATACGATCAAGAGATTGATAAAATTGATCTGCGTTCTATCCATTGAATTTTCATTATTAGGATGCGCGTTATATTCTGTTCCACACGAGATTGACCATCAAACATGAGGGGTTGGTAATTACTTGGTTCGTTTTCTACTGACTAGTCTAACCACGAAGATATTCCCGAGTCAATGTATTGGGATGAGGCAGAATGCTGCTTCCTAAGCAGTTTTTGCGAGAAAACAGATTGATTAGTTGCACCCCGCACAAGACACGGTATAAAATGATAATGTTCCATGCCTGAGATGGAATTTTGACAGGTATAAGTATCGCGCGCGGGTTGAACTATATCTACTTCGCGTTTCACATCGAAATACTCTACCTATGCCGAGCAGATCTCATCTTTGCAAGATTTACTAATTTAGTCATAGGGAGGAACAAACCCATGTCGCCACAAACGGAGACTAAAGCAGGTGTCGGATTCAAAGCTGGTGTCAAAGATTATCGATTGACCTATTACACCCCCGAATACAAGACCAAAGATACCGATATCTTAGCAGCCTTCAGAATGACCCCACAACCCGGAGTACCGGCTGAGGAAGCCGGAGCTGCGGTAGCTGCAGAATCCTCCACGGGTACGTGGACCACTGTATGGACAGATGGGTTGACCAGTCTTGACCGTTACAAGGGCCGATGCTACGACATCGAACCCGTCGCCGGGGAAGAAAACCAATATATTGCGTATGTAGCTTATCCCTTGGATCTATTCGAAGAAGGTTCCGTCACCAATTTGTTCACCTCTATCGTAGGTAATGTTTTCGGATTTAAGGCTCTACGCGCTTTACGCTTGGAAGACCTTCGAATTCCTCCTGCTTATTCTAAAACTTTCATCGGACCGCCTCATGGTATTCAGGTCGAAAGGGATAAATTAAACAAATATGGACGTCCTTTATTGGGATGTACAATCAAGCCAAAATTAGGTCTGTCTGCTAAAAATTATGGTAGAGCCGTCTACGAATGCCTTCGCGGCGGACTTGATTTCACAAAAGATGATGAAAATGTGAATTCTCAGCCATTCATGCGTTGGAGAGATCGCTTCCTATTCGTAGCAGAAGCTCTTTTCAAGTCCCAGGCTGAAACAGGAGAAATCAAGGGGCATTACTTAAATGCTACTGCAGGTACGTGTGAGGAAATGTTGAAGAGAGCTGTTTTCGCTAGAGAGTTGGGTGCACCAATTGTCATGCATGACTACCTGACCGGAGGGTTTACCGCAAATACCAGCTTAGCTTTTTACTGTAGAGACAATGGGCTGCTTCTTCATATTCACCGTGCGATGCATGCTGTGATCGATAGGCAACGAAATCACGGTATACATTTTCGTGTATTGGCCAAAGCATTACGCATGTCCGGTGGGGATCATATACACGCCGGAACTGTAGTAGGTAAACTAGAGGGGGAACGGGAAGTAACCCTGGGTTTCGTCGATTTACTTCGCGACGATTACATTGAAAAAGATCGTAGTCGTGGTATCTATTTTACACAAGATTGGGTATCTATGCCGGGTGTATTCCCCGTAGCTTCGGGGGGTATCCACGTCTGGCACATGCCTGCTCTAACCGAAATCTTCGGGGACGACTCCGTATTACAGTTCGGTGGAGGAACCTTGGGACATCCTTGGGGAAACGCACCTGGTGCGGTAGCCAACCGAGTCGCATTAGAAGCTTGTGTACAGGCTCGTAATGAGGGTCGCGATCTCGCTCGTGAAGGTAATGAAATTATTCGTGAAGCTAGTAAGTGGAGTCCAGAATTGGCTGCCGCATGCGAGATATGGAAAGCAATCAAATTTGAATTCGATACAATTGATACGTTGTAAATAGAGTAAATAGATTGGAATTTTGGTAGCTATTTGCTACCGGCATCCGTTACAAAACAGTTGTGAGACATACCAGGCAGGAGTAGGAGTATCGGGAAGGAGTTAATCTCCCCCATACTCCTAATATAACTAGCGCGACGCCATAGTAAGGTTGGTTAATCAATCATGGAAACTAGGAAACACATAGTCTCGAAATGTGAATCCGGGGGTTCGAATCCCTACCAACTTGTATTGAAAAAATTACGAGATGTGGATGAGTAGTCTGAAGTTAAACCCAATGTTTCATGTTTATTTGAAATATCTTGTTTAGTTTCGCGGCATATTGCCTCGTTTGTTTCGTTGGATAATAGAAATTGAACACTTACAATACGACTGATTCGATAGGTAACTAGTCAATTATCAATTATTTATTGGATCCCCGAACTTGGATTTGGTCCCAATTTGTCTATACCTAGATAGAAAAAGTTCACTATATCATGAGAAATCTATTTGAAATTTATTTCTTCCACGAACTAAATAGAAGCAACAGGTGAGGAGATTCTTACGTCTGTAACAAATTGGTTTGAAGATAGGCGCAAATTTGGTGGATTGATTGGAGCTTTTCCCGAAGAAGCTACCAGAGGCTCTATTTCAAATGAGAAGGAGAGAGAGAAGCGGATAAGTGTTAACACGAATAGAGGATTATGGGCTCGACGCGATAACTGCGGAAACATGCTTTATGTAAAATTTTTGAAACAGAATAGAAGTGTTCGTGAAGAACGTGGTTATCACCTTTCAATGAATAGTATGGAAAGGATCGAACTTTTGATTGATCGTAACACATGGATTCCTATGGATGAAGACATGACCACAAAAGATGTTTTAGATTTTTCCGACGAGGATTCTCACCAAAATCGTGTAGCCGTTTCTCAGGAAAAAACGGGTTTAACCGACGCTATTCAAACGGGTATGGGATATTTAGATGGAACACTTATTGCACTTGGTGTTATGGACTTCCATCTCATGGGAGGAAGTATGGGATCCGTTGTGGGTGAAAAGATTACTCGTCTAGTTGAATATGCCACGGATAAGTCTTCGCCATTAGTCTTAATTCGTGCTTCTGGGGGAGCGCGTACGCAAGAAGGAACGTTGAGCTTGATGCAAATGGCTAAAATCTCTTCCGTATTGCAAATTCATCAAGTTCGGAAGAAATTACTTTATGTATCGATTCTTACCTATCCAACCACGGGGGGTGTCACCGCCAGTTTTGGCATGTTGGGGGATATAATTATTGCCGAGCCCAAAGCGTATACAGCATTTGCTGGTAAAAGGGTAATTGAATAAACGTCGCGTCAAAAGATACCTGAGGGCTTTCAAGCAGCTGAGTCTTTATTTGATAATGGGCTACTCGATTCGATCGTTCCACGTAATCTCTTGAAGGGCGTTTTGGGTGAAATATCTGAACTTCATTCATCAGCTCCTTATAAAAAAAATTGAATTTGTTCCGAATTTTTTCTATTACCTCCGAATCGGTCACGTCTTACCCCCCCCCCCCCTTACCAATAGATAGATAAACTATTATCATCTCCGTCTCTTTTTTGTATAGCAACAAATTTGTTGGATTTTTAGGTTTCTGCGTACTCGCCCCCTCCCCGATAGACCCCAAAAATGAAAAATCCAAATTAGATTACTTTACTGAAAGCCTGGAAACCCCTTTTCTTTATGGAACAAAAAGAATATCATTAGATATTAGAAAGAAGAACGAAACAGAGATATATGATTATATAAATAGATTTCTTCTTTTCTTTATTGTAATTGAGGTAATTTCATCATGGCAGCATCTTATCTACCCTCTATTTTTGTGCCCCTAGTCGGTTTGGTGTTTCCAGCAGTTACAATGGCTATCTCATTTCTATATATCGAGCGGGATGAAATCCTCTAACTTCTCTTTTATTTCCTGCAGATGGAGTAAGCTGCTCGGTGACTTTCTGATATCAACTGAATTTGAAATCTAGTCTGAATGACTACTTAATAGAGACGAATTCCCTTTCTCTTGGCGGTTATTTTATCCCTGTTTAAGTCCCCAATAACTTAATTTCAGGAATGTCGCCCCAATCAATCTATGTCTCATTATCATTTCATATAAAAATGAGATATAGATTGATTTTTTGTTAACAGATGTGTTACTTGTAGATAACTATTTTATATGTTTGAACTCCATTTCAGTACTTCTAGACAGAGATATATCAAAAATAAACGGAAGTAATGGACTGTGGAGAAACTAGGGGAAGTGAAATTGGTGACAAAATGACTAATCCATTTATTATGCAATCTGTGAGGAAATAGTAATGAATTGCCGTTCCAAATGGATCCAAGTAGATTTTATAAAAGGTTCCCGTACAATTGCGAATTCATGTTGGGCCTGTATCCTTGTCTGTGGTGCAACGGGTTTTTTACTAGTGGGATTTTCTAGCTGCGTTGGCGAAGATCTAATCCCCGGACTTTCATCCGAACACATTGTTTTTATCCCACAAGGTATTGTAATGTTTTTTTACGGGATTGCAGGCCTCTTTCTCGGGCTGTATCTGTGGTGTACTGCGTTTTGGAACGTGGGGGGCGGATACAACTTGTTTGATAAACGAGAAGGGTTTCTTTCTCTCTTTCGGTGGGGCTTTCCCGGAACTAATCGTCGCATCCGCATTCGACTCGTACTGAAAGATGTAGAAGCGGTTGGATTGGAAAGTAGGGAAGGCTTTTATCCGCGTCGGATTCTTTACCTGAAAGTGAGGGGTCGTCAAAATATCCCACTAACTAGGATCGGTGAAAGTTTAACTTTAGGAGATATGGAAGAAAAAGCCGCCGAACCTGCTCGTTTCCCGCGTGTATCGATTGAAGGTTTTTAAAATTTATTGAATTTCAGAATTAAATAATTTTCAAAAGAATGTAAGTCTACTGGAAGCGGCGAGAAAATAAATTCGAGGGGGGGGGGTCCAAGGAGGAAATAGCCTAATTGCAACAGTGTAACCGATTAGTCTAATACTTCGTTTATTCCTCCTTTCTGATTGATGGGTAGTTACAGCTAATATATGCGATTACATTGCTGGAAACAAAAAATTATTCGATGGTTTCTTAGTACTCCACATCGTTCCTCGGATAGAGCTTATAAGGCTAGTAAGCGACTACAGTTCTTAATAGACGACTCCCCGGTTTCCGTGCGGATAAAATTATCCCCTTCGACACCGGAGAATTTGTTGTGGGCCACGGCGGCGCCCGAAAATGCGGCATCCAATAAATCTAGATATCTAATATATTGTAGTCTCTTAGAGCACAGATTTAGTATGTTTCTTTTGGGAATGCGGAGAGACCTGAGACTTTTCTTTGGGACAAAACTCCTCCGATTGCTTCCGCCTAGGTGTCATCGCGCAAACAATTCTTTGATAGAAAATTGTTTGAATATTTTTTTGCCAAACCTTCTAGATAGTTCTATTTCCCGAGATATATCTTTAAACTCTTGCCAAAATTGTTACATGAGTGGTGAAACAGTCAACAAACGTAGAAAGTTTGTTGGCCTCGCAGAAGATAAATTGAGAAAAGATTTTTCCTCCCGCGTCCTTTACAGGTTGAATAATATAGAAGCGATAAATAGGAAATTGGCTTGGATTGAAGCGACTTCAAATGAGTTCGATGCTAGGGGAGCACGTTGTTCCATAAATCCCTCCCCATTTCAAACTACCAAAAAAGTGATTGGAAAATCATTTAATTATGAATCAGCAAATTTTTCGTCAGCCTATGAGTCAATTAGTTTGGTGCCTCGTTCTGTAACTCGCACCTTATCCAGGTTCGGGGCGGAATTGACAAATCAATCAAGTGTGTTGGTACATAATGATTTTGACTTAACTAGAAACCAAGCATTAGTTTCCCTTAAATATGTTGGGTGCTTTCTGCTTCTCCCTCTCACGATTCCAATCAGTTTAAGAAATTGGTTTCTAGAGTCTCGGATTAGGGATTGGTGGAACATCACTCAAACTCAAGTATTTATCAACCCCCTTCAGGAGGAGAAGGCTCTAAAGCAGCTTCGAGAAGCAGAAGCATTGCTTTGGCTAAATAACGCGACTGAACATTTGGCAGATATGCAGTTGCAAAATTTTGATGCGAATGCATATGATGAGACTACTCAGTTGGCAACAATGTATAACGAACTCAATATTCAGCTACTCCTGCAACTAGTAACCGATGTAATTAGTATCGCCATCCCAATCTTATTGTTTATAACGGGTCGAAAGAGATTTGCAGTTCTAAATTCCCGGATTCAGGAGTCATTTTATAGCTTGAATGACACAATGAAAGCGTTTTCCATTCTTTCGCTAACTGATTTATGTGTAGGGTTCCACTCGCCCCATGGTTGGGAAATAGTCATAGGCTCCCTCTTCGAACATTTTGGCTTAATCCCCAATAAATATGTAATTTCTCGCCTCGTCTCAACCTTCCCAGTTATTTTAGATACGGTATCCAAATATTGGATTTTTCGTCACTTGAATCGCACATCTCCCTCGATTGTAGCAACTTACCACACAATGAGTGGGTGATAACTGTTTCTTCTCCAAATTTGCATCTAGCAGGCTAGACCAGTTCATTCTTTTGGGTTATCTGCAACCCCCCCCCCCCGCCTCGTTTGTCATCTGCTAATAATGATCGGATGTAGAAGGAGAAAGAATTAGAACAAGAAGAAATTATTTGCTACCAAGCGGGGTCAGCAAGTAACCCGTTTGTACAAAGACTTGATACTAATCATCAATCTATGCAAAGAATAATTACGAATAACTGGATGATGAAGTGTTGGATTCCGTCACTTGCACTTGCGGTATCGATCGGTTTCGGCGAATTAAACTGTCCATCTGTATCAAATGCATATCCGATTCTTGCGCAACAGAATTATGAAAATCCCCGAGAAGCCACGGGGCGTATCGTGTGTGCCAATTGCCACCTAGCCAAGAAACCTGTGGATCTTGAGGCCCCGCAATCTGTTCTTCCTGATACTGTATTTGAAGCAGTTGTTAAGATTCCCTATGATACGTAGATAAAATAAGTACCTGCAAACGGCAAAAAGGGGGGATTGAATGTCGGCGCTGTCCTCATTCTACCAGAGGGGTTTGAGTTGGCTCCCTCTAATCGCATCCCAGCCGAAATGAAAGAGAAGTTAGGAAAATTGTCATTTCAAAGTTATCGTCCCGGCAAAGAAAATGTAATCGTCGTAGGGCCAGTGCCGGGCAAATTATACAATGAAATCACATTTCCAATCCTCTCACCAGACCCCGGTACTAACAGGGAAGCTCATTTTTTGAAATATCCCATTTATGTCGGAGGGAATAGGGGGAGGGGACAAATTTACCCAGATGGGAGCAGAAGCAACAACACGGTCTATACCGCTTCAGTGACGGGAGAAATAAAGAGGGTTGTTCGTAAAGAGGGAAGGGGTGGATATGAAATCACTATCGAAGAGTCATCCGGGAATCGTGAAGCGACGGATACTGTTCCCCCCGGTCTCGAACTCATTGTTTCAGAAGGTGAGTTCGTTAAGTCCGATCAGCCATTGACTAATAACCCCAATGTTGGTGGATTCGGTCAGGGGGAAGTCGAAATCGTACTCCAGGATCCGCTGCGTATTCGAGGTCTTATAGCTTTTTTTGCATCGGTTGTCTTGGCACAGATTTTTCTCGTGCTTAAAAAGAAGCAGTTTGAGAAGGTGCAGTTGGCAGAAATGAATTTCTGATTGCCCACCCCTACTTATTGTTACCCCTTCCGTGGCTAGATAATCCCGTCGATAGTGGTGTGTAGGTAAAAAACTTCACTTGTCTCTTCTTCCTGCTAGTCAATAGTTTGGTAGCCACATAGAAGGTGTTGACTGCGTCAACTTGGATAATGTTGGTGGCGTCGGCGGCGTCGATACCATCAACATTATCCACCATTATCCAAATGTCTCCCCCAACGCAATCAGTTTACTTCTTTATCGCCCAGTCTCCCGGTTTGACTCCGTCAAGTCTAAACTCGGGCACGGAAGGTGCAATGTCGAGTGGGGAGAGGGAGGTAGTCTACAAATGTAGATAAGACAGTTGGAGGATTACTACTAGGTAGAGGTAGGGGGGAAGAATAAATAGGTGGAGGTGGAGGAAAAAAAACTCCATTTTATAGTTTAACAAACTAAAAATCGTATTCGAAAGTTTATTGATTGATCCGATTATGTTCAACTAGCTTCCCCCCAGACTGAAACACCTATTTTTTATATTAAAAAATATATAGCTATGTGGTTTTATGATTGTAAAAGGTGTAGAAATAACTGTTCGTTCTAATTGTCACATTCAGCCTCGACCGATTCTTTTCCGTCTAAAGAATCGATCGACCCATCTACCTGAAAAATGCATCGTAGAGCTAGTCTCTAGCTAACTAAATAGAGATATATTGAATTGAACCGCTTTTTTCTCCTCCTCCTTCTTCAAGTAGAAGGAGGAGGAGAAAAAATGGATAATTCGCTTTCAAAATTCGGATAAATTTTATATATCAACCGGAATTCATTATCGAAGAGACGACCCCAACCCCGAGTAAGCTCCATAAAGGAATACGCCTAACGAACCTATCACAGGTGTACCGGCTACAGTACCCACCAACCACAAGGGAATCCTTCCAGTGGTATTTGTCATCCGCGCCACCTCCTTGCCCTCTACTTCTTCGGTTTTATCATCTGGTCCCGACTCGAGACATGAACAGTCACAAATAATTAGGATTTTGATCGTTTTCGAACAATTCTTTTTAGTTTCTAATTAAAAAAGTAATTAGAAAAGGGAACGGCAAGTACGAAAATCAGTAATAATCCCCGGTAAAGGCTTGTACGATTCAATTCTACACTCTGTTTATTTGGATTCGGTTGTGTCGTAGATTCGGAGCTCACTAAAAACTATCTTTGAATGAATTGCATAGCTGATATGGACCCCAAGAAAAAAACTGTCGGTACAGCTAAGCCGTGAACGGCTAACCATCTAACAGTGAAAATTGGATAAGTTTTATCTAAAGCCATTGGTATTGGTTTCTCCTAGAAGAATTTGGTGAATGCGTCGACCTGTTCCAGCGAATCGAAACGGCCAGTAACTAAGGGAACTTCTTGTCGGCTCTCTGAAAAATATTCGTTTGGGCGGGGGCTTCCGAAAACATCGTAAGCTAAACCTGTACTGACAGACAACCAGCCTGCAATAAACGGAGAGGGTATAGTAATGCTGTGGATGACCCAGTATCGAATACTAGTAATGATGTCAGCGAAGGGGCGTTCTCCTGTATTCCCAGACATGTTCAGCTCCGTATCTATATCTATCTTGTAATACTAAAAGGGATTGCTTCCCGAATAAGAAAAGGAGGTAAAAGATGTGAAATCTACCAGTAAACCTTCTCGGACGGGACCTGACCCAAATTAGGATGTCACCTATATACCCAGGGTATATCCGAAATATACTGGTTCAGTATAGCTAGCCCACCTTTGTGGCGGCAAGGTTACTCGCTGCTCACAAGCGAGGTATTTGATACTTCCGGGATTTCCGGTAGCGGCTACCTAGACCTAGACCAAACTGACTAGAAAGCCTTGACCGGCCTCGGCTTCGGAACCATACGGTGGTTCGTAGGCGCAGGGGTCTTACCTTTCCCATTGTTCCATTTTCCAGCCTGCTTTCGTCTCTCGGCGTGTCCAGACAATTAATGACTTCAACTAAGCCTACGCGTATTAGCCCCAGGCCGAGGGGATAGCCAATCTTGGGGGGATTGGAGGTAATTACCAAAGACTTAATTTAGCAATTCTTAAGCAATTAATTAACGGTTTAGAGCTACTATGTAGTTGCCTACCCCGTAGATTAAATAAATAAGACATAATTGTACCGAATAAACTAAATCAATAGATTTGGATCACCTAATAAAACTTACTAATTAATCCCGACTTAGTAAATTTGAGTAAACAACTTTGATTCCGTAATTTCGGGTGATAAACTACTCGAAGAAGTCGTATACTAACCCATCTGCCAGATAATTTGGTATTCAAATTTATGCTCACCCTATTAAGCTATTTCGCCTTCCTAACGTCTGTATTAACTTCGACTTTAGCTTTATTCGTTGGATTGAACAAGATTCAGATTCTGTGATTTAGTATTATCATATGGAACCTAGATAGAGATAGAGGGGTGAAAATACAGGAAAGTGGGTCCCACCGTCACCTACTAATTCGTCGTACTTACCAAATACTATTTGGTTGATGCAGAAATCAGCTTCGGTAAGTATTTAAATCAAATATTTATAAACTAGAATGGTTGAAGCATCACTATCGGGAATTGTGTCGGGTTCGATTCCAATAACCCTAGCTGGATTATTTGTAACTGCATACCCACAATATCGACGCGGCGATCAATTAGATATTCGATAGAATTGAATAATTGTGGCATCTTAATCTTAAACAAGACGTTGATTTAGAAAAAAGATGGAAAATGATTCATCTGCAAATTATTTATTCTATTTAATTATTTATTCATTTCTAGGATTTGTCTGAAAATATTTATTTATCCAAAAAACAGACGTGGGGGGGGGCTGCTTCGTCGACGACAAGTTTGTCGTCTCCGGTTTCTAGGTATTTCGTATTTGACACGTATTATTTCTACTAAACAATCCTTGGGTAAATGGTAATAAGCACGCCCTGTAGGATTTGAACCTACGACATCGGGTTTTGGAGACCCGCGTTCTACCGGACTGAACTAAAGGCGCCTCCCCTTTCGTAGTTATTCCCATATTCAAAAGTATATAAAAATGAGGCAGCCTTCCTTCCTCACTCCGTGAGGAGAAAACAAAAGTTAGAAATCTTTTGTTCCTTCGTAAGAAAAGAAGGAAGAGAGACAGAAACCAATTTGTTGAGACGAAAGGTCCTATCCCCGAAGCTTGGTGCATGGATCAGAAATAGGGATGACGGGATTTGAACCTGCGACATTTTGTACCCAAAACAAACACGCTACCGAGCTGCGTCACATCCCTATTAATCTCGATAACTCGTATCATCGATCTAATATTATATTATTTAATTTATTATAACTGATAGCTGTAGATACCGGCTACTGGTAAAGAGAAAATTCACTTCTTATTTCTTAATAGATAGCTGTCCTATGACACTCCGTTCGATTCTTACTCCTTCCCCTTCTTATTTCTCAACGATGTTGCGATTATTGGTACCGCCAATATCGAGTATTCCGGGTTTATAAGTTTTTCCTTTTGAAGGAATTGATTTCTAAGTTGTAAATAATTTCTTTTTATTATAAAAAAAGTGGAAGAAGAATAAAGATTAGGAGATATAGGAAAGAGATCCTAAAACGAAGGAGGACTTTTAATGCAACATGTTAAGATATATCTTTCCACGGCCCCCGTCGTAGCTGCAATATGGTTTGGATTGTTGGCTGGTTCCTTAATAGAAGTTAATCGGTTCTTCCCAGATGCTTTACTATTTCCTTTTCTTTAATTCAAAGAACTAATGGGATTAAATGAGGCAAAAAAAATCGGATAACCTTACGTCTTACAAAAAGGGTAACACATAACCGAGTTATGGGTGGGGGTAGCTAAAACTTAAACTTTATTATTGTCAGAACTTCGCAAGTAGTCCGTTCAAATATTCAAATACATTTGGACCTACTTGCGACCCCCTCCCTCGGGAAAAAAAAAAACTTATCTTATTACGATATAATTGATTTTATGACCAAAAGTAAAGATGTAAGGGTGACCATTGCCTTAGCATGTACAACCTGTACTAGCAAAGAGGCTGGCGGCAAATCCACGGGTATTTCCCGATACACCACACGTAAGAATCGCCGTAACACACCTACTCGGTTGGAATCGAAGAAATTTCGTGTTTGTTGCCACAAACATACTCAACATAAAGAACTAAAGAAATAAAGAATATTTCTGGTTAATTTGTAAGTAATCAATATTAATGTGTATTGGTAGTCACAAAAAAATATCACGAATAAATTTAAACGATCTCTTCGTAGACGTTCCCCGTCTATCCGTTCTGATGAAACTATTGATTACAAAGATACGAGCCTACTTCGTCGATTCGTCAGTGAGCAGGGAAGAATCCTATCGAGACGGATGAATAGATTGACCTCCAAGCAGCAGCGTTCGGTAGCTATCGCTATAAAGAGAGCCCGTATCTTGGCTTTGCTACCCTTTTCAAATAGCGGAAATTGAATCAAATAGCGGAAATCAAATTCTGGGGGATTTTTCAATTTGAAAACTAGAAATATCCTGCGAAAAAAAAATGGTATTTAATATTTTAATATATTGAAGTTGAATCAAACTGATGTCTATAAGATAGTCTGTCCTTCCGTTTATCTTTTCTTCTTTCTCCCTTTCCCGCGATAAATCTGCGAGTTAACTCGTTCTTTATCTTATTTCTGGCCTCTCCGGATTAAACGGAGAGGCTTACCACCGCATGTCAATCTCTCTCACCATTAGTTGTTCGTACGAGCCAGGAGGAACAGTAAGCATCTGGAATAGCTACTTGCGCGAGTGTCTTGCGATTCAAAAAAACTTGATTCTTAAACAAATTGTGAATCATTGAACTGTACGTAATTCCGTTTTTCCGCGCCGCTGCATTAATCCGAGCGATCCACAGACGACGGAATTTTCTCTTCCGGTTGTTTCTATCTACATAAGCACAAGCTAATGCCCTTTTTTCTTGCTGGTTTGCTGCTCTAAATAATCTCGAATGAGCTCCCCGGAACCCGGATGCAAAATCGAGAATGCCTTTGCGATATCTCCGAGCTACGGATCCTCGTTTTACTCTGGTCATTGTATGTATATAGCCTCACAGAAAATTATATTTTCGTCTGAGAAATCCATTTATTCCTAGGCTCTGCCACTCCCTAAAATAATTGCGTCTCAATACTTCTTATTTGGAGATGTCAATTTATAGAACTAGATATGCTGCGTCATACCGAAATGTACCCCCTAAGAGATAAAGATCTCGAAGATAGATTTATATTTCAATTACACTATGTGCGGTGACATACCGCGCCTCTCGATTTTTAGGAGGTCGCTAGGTAACTGCTTCATAATTTTTCAGAAATTTCTCGGCTGTGACGATTTTCTGCTTTCCCTATCTGATGTGAGAAATAGAGATTCCGGCGGCTTCTGCTACTCCGACTTTCCCTTCCGTAAATACTCCGGTACAGGTTAGATACCTCACCTCCAATTGTTTACCTGTCAATAGACGGTACGTTGTACCGGGGATACCGCGGATTCCGATGTTTCCGTGGTCAAATTCTTGTGGCAACCGGGTCCCTCCTATATACCGGAGCCTAGGTTTTCCCGAAGATGAGGAAAATAAAATTGCTGCCGGCGGGTCGCATGATCCCCAATATTTAACTCAGCCCGTCAAGCTGGGCTTTCTCGCTTCCATTTCTTATTCGTTACTTGTTTCGGAAGGAATCATATGTATAGTAACGGTATTTTAGGCTGGAGATTGGCGGAACAGCTGACCCGTGGTTATTGCCATCGCAATGGGATTGGCGAAATAGATATAGAAGTTTATATCACTCGCTTAGCTTCGCTTAATAACTCAATTTTATTACCATCGATTGATTTTTATCGTCCCAAATCAAAATGATCGGATTTACACCGACTTTAACCACGAATTACTATTTCTCATTGAAACAGATGGATTATGGATTTACCCCCATTTCATTTGAGGGATTATCTCGCGATGTCAACCCCCTAATGTCTCAGGTTTCCGATCCGAACGGGTCACACATACACCCTAGTACACACTCCTCTCCGTTGGGGGCATCCCCGAAGAGCGGGGGATTTTGTTCCAATCCCCAACCGTTGTCTCGCTTTCCTAATTAGTTGCTGATTTGTTGGCACGTTCAAAGACGCATAAAATTTATTCGGTTCAAAATATTATCAACCATTTAGGGAAACTTGCTACACCTGAATCTCTAGCAATTAATTTTTAGGATGTTCTTTTGTTTGAAGTAAGAAAATAAAATTTGAATATTTGCTTTTTCAAGTGGGTAGTAACTGGCTAGACAAATAAACGTGAAATTACGAGGAAATAAAATTTGAATCAGAGGAATTTGCCTCCTTCCTGCAAATCTAAGTTACTTCCTACTTATCGAATCTTCAAGCTGACGCATTTTCCAGCGCTACCGGGTCCGCAACGCCATAATCCTGAGCTTCTTCTGCTGACGGAAAAACGTCTCTTTCCATATCTTCGGAAATTATCCATAAGGGTTTACCAGTTCTTTGGGCATAAACTTTGGTTATGCAATCGCGTAGTTTTGATGCTTCTCCTGCTTCCATAACACATTCCCCTGCTTGTCCATCATAATACGAACTAGCGGGTTGATGAATCATTACCCTAATTAAGTGACTCCTGTTAGGTTCAACCGTACAAGCAAATTGTTTCGCATACGGCTATACCTCCGGTGAGTCGACAAAGTCTGCCCAAACTAGTAGTTAAATCTCAAATTTTTGTCTCAAAAGAAAGTTTTGCCTTGCTGTCAACTCCTTCTTCTTGCAATACTACGAGAAGAGTATTACGAGATTCCACCATCCTTTCTTTCAGACGTATTATGATGGTTCCGTCGCCGTATCGCGTGTCGCGCCAGCAATCCCGAAGTTTGCTACATATACTCCCGATGGATAATGGAATCGGCATTACTCAACTTTATAAAAACTTGAAGTTTAATAAATTATGTAGATTCGACACTTTCTCAAATTTATGACGCTAAGATATATCGATTTCGATCCAGAATGAATTCACTACAAGTCAAAAAATTTATTTTGACTCAATTTACCTCCTTGGCGTTTCACTATTTCATAGTTGGGTGTGTGTAGGGGGAGTCACCAAGTAAAAGTTGCCATGCTATTGTTACCCCAACTAGGCGGAGGCAGAGTTCTAATCCGTACAAATCATTGGCGCCAAGCGTGGGGTAATGCTATACGTCTGGTAATTTCCCCTCCAGCCAAAATGGAAGATCCCATTGAAGCAGCTAGTCCCATGCAAATAGTATGTACATCTGGTACGACAAATTGCATCGCGTCATAAACAGATATTCCGGCTAATACTGCCCCACCGGGTGAATTTACATACAAGTACATATCCTTGGCTTGATCTTCCCCATTTAGATACATCATGATACCGATAAGTTGATTGGCAATTTCGTCATCGACTTGTTGACCTAGAAAAAGAAGTCTCTCTCGATAAAGCCGGTTGATTGGGATAGGTTTTCGCGACTCCCACTCTGCCGCCCTCCCCCCTCTAGAACCGCATAGGTGTCGTTAGAGACATACGGCTCCGGTAGCTTCCACGTGAAATGAATATAAGAAAGAATTATTCCTTCTTCTCTATTTTTTTTTCTAAAAAAACTCTACCCGCATTAGCTTTTTCGGTTCAAGTTTGTCTGGCCCAGCTTTCGCACATTCTGAACCACTTCGTAACTGGTGATCGGTGAATCCACCCCAGTTTGTTAACTTCTCCCTCTTGCACCAGTTCATTTCTGTTCGTGATTGAGTCCCTTTTATGTGAAGAGTCTTTAGGTTCATCTTCTACCCCGGAGGTTGTGGGGTTCCGACCGCTATTTGCACATACGGAACAAATAGTTTTACTTCCCCTGTATTTATTCCCACATTTTATGTAACATATTCAAAATAAAAATCTATTTCATTTTTTTTGCTGTTCTGGTTTCCATTTCATAGCCATTCCGGCTACGACCAATATCTGAGACTTAGTAACCGGAGCCCAAACAATCTGTTTATTCTAACTAGCCGTGGATTCTGACGACTACTAAATTGACAGAAATTCCTCACGCATTTGGCTACTGATAAATTATTAGTCAATTCCAAGCGAGGTAGAGGCAAATCAATCGGATAAGAAATGATGGAAACGGGTTCCATCCGGCTCGACGCACCTGACGAGTCGCGTTATACGTCAACCCAAGCCGCATCCTCCTCCCCGGGAAGACGAAAAGGCACCTTTGGAACACCAATTGGCATAAAAAACTACTGAAAGATATTGACCTCCAAATTGGGGACGTAGAAGCCAAACCGAAAAGGAGCTTCCATCATATTATAACACGCTTGATCAAGACAACGTGGATTAAATAAATCGCATCTTTTTGCAGATATTAACAGACTCTGATGGGACCAATCTCTACGTTGTTATATGAAGCACATAAATGCTAAAATATCTATGCCTTCATGTGTTCTTGAAAGAAAAATTACTGGCTTACTTTGAATTACTACGTGTTTTGTACAAGTGTTTTGTGCGAACCAAACAAATAGGTGAGATAAAGCAGGGAAAAAGGAATGCCTCTAATCTAATAACGAACCAATATCTTGATTTGTATATTTCATACAACAACTCTTATCTCGTCTCCTTATAACTTATAACGCAAGCCTATATTGCAAGAAAGTTACGTAGTAGTCACTCATAATATCCAAGAAAGGGGTTTCTCACGGGTTTGCCTTGGTATCGCGTCCATACCGTCGTATTAAACGACCCCGGTCGTCTCATTTCCGTGCATTTGATGCATACTGCTTTGGTCTCTGGCTGGGCGGGTTCAATGGCTTCATATGAACTAGCTGTTTTCGACCCATCGGATCCCGTTCTTGATCCCATGTGGAGGCAGGGTATGTTTGTCATTCCATTTATGACTCGCATTGGAATAACAAAGTCGTGGGGAGGCTGGAGCATCACCGGAGATACCGCAACTGACGCGGGTATTTGGAGTTACGAAGGAGTAGCCGCAGCTCACATCATACTATCTGGTTTGTTGTTTCTAGCCGCTATCTGGCACTGGGTGTATTGGGACCTGGATCTATTTCGCGACGGTCGCACGGGAAAACCATCGCTGGATTTACCAAAAATATTTGGAATCCACCTATTTCTTTCGGGAGTACTTTGTTTTGCGTTTGGAGCATTTCACGTAACAGGCTTGTTTGGCCCCGGTATTTGGATATCAGATCCTTACGGGTTAACCGGAAAGGTAGAACCCATAGATCCAGCTTGGGGGGCCGAGGGTTTTGATCCATTTGTGCCAGGCGGGATAGCTTCGCATCACATAGCAGCAGGAGTTTTAGGTATACTAGCAGGTTTGTTTCACCTAAGTGTTCGCCCCCCCCAACGGTTATACAAAGCTCTACGTATGGGAAATGTTGAAACTGTGTCGTCTAGCAGTATTGCTGCCGTATTTTTTGCCGCTTTCGTCGTTTCCGGAACCATGTGGTATGGTTCCGCTGCTACCCCGATCGAATTGTTTGGCCCCACCCGCTACCAATGGGATCAGGGGTATTTTCAACAAGAAATAGAGAAACGAATACGATCAGGTGAAGTCGAAAATCTAAGTCTATCCCAAGCTTGGTCGAAGATTCCGGAGAAATTAGCTTCTTACGACTACATCGGTAATAACCCCGCCAAAGGCGGATTGTTTAGAGCAGGTGCAATGGACAACGGCGACGGGATAGCCGTTGGCTGGTTAGGCCATGCCGTTTTCAAAGATAGGGAAGGCCGCGAACTGTTTGTACGCCGTATGCCAACTTTTTTCGAAACATTTCCCGTAGTCCTGGTAGATAGCGAGGGTGTCGTGAGAGCTGATGTACCATTTAGACGAGCAGAATCTAAATACAGCGTTGAGCAAGTCGGTGTAGCCGTAGAATTCTTCGGCGGCGAACTAGATGGTGCTAGTTTCAGTGATCCTGCCACGGTGAAGAAATACGCCAGGCGCGCCCAATTAGGTGAGATCTTTGAGTTTGATCGCGCCACTTTAAAGTCGGATGGTGTTTTTAGAAGTAGCCCACGGGGTTGGTTCACTTTTGGCCACGGTACATTTGCTCTCATCTTCTTCTTCGGTCACATCTGGCACGGTGCAAGAACCTTATTCAGAGACGTTTTTGCTGGTATCGATCCCGACTTGGACGCCCAAGTTGAATTCGGGGCATTTCAGAAGTTGGGGGATCCAAGTACCAAAAGACAAGCTGTTCAAAAAGTTCTCTCCTATTTATCTTATTGAGTTCCTTTCCTTATCAGGTTAGTTACAAAAATTGACTGAATTCTAAAATAATAAATAATTGTTTTGTCAAAATTTAATAATTTAATAAATTGATTGAATTCCATAGTTTTAAATACTTCGAAGTTAAGCAAAAAAACTTGGAAGAACTAAAAATCTCCCCCACCACAATTAGTATGAAAGATATTTACAAAATACCACTATTACGGCTAAATCTATGGAAGCACTGGTTTACACATTTCTGTTGGTAGCAACTTTAGGTATAATATTTTTTGCCATCTTCTTCCGGGAGCCTCCAAAAGTACCCAGCAAGGGTAAATAGAGAGCTTTCCCCGATTTCAATTTTATCGTAGAAACAGATTTTGTTATATCAGCAAAATCACGAATATGAGGTAAATTAAGTTGATTAAAGACCTTCCTTTCTTATTTTGCGAAGGAAGGTCTATCAGTCCAACTAATCCTCATGTTCCTCGAAAGGGTCTCTGAGCTCTTTGGCGGGTTGACCGGAAGCGGTATACAAGGCGTAACCGGTGAGGCTAACGAGTGAACGGGATATAGAGATAGTGACCGAAGTTGCGGTTTCCATTGCCATGTAATCCAAAAAAAAATATTAGTGCCCACTTTACTTGCTATAGTAGTATACAAAGTCAACAAATTTCAATCAATTGAGCAGGTTCTATGGCTACAAAAATTGTTGGTGATACCCCCAGAGGTAAACCCAGAATAAGTTTATTGGGAATGGTTTTGAAGCCGCTTAACTCGGAGTATGGAAAGGTTGCCCCCGGTTGGGGGACTACCCCATTAATGGGATTTTTCATGGCTTTATTTGCAGTATTCCTAGTTACTATTTTGGAAATTTATAACTCATCCGTTTTATTGGATGGTATTCCAATTAGTTGGTAGAAAAGTACTGAACCCAACTGATGTAACGGCAATAGCTGGGGGCTCAGAAATGGATACCTCATCATAAATCAGAACGGGAGTTAAATCGCGCGAACTTTAAATGTTTTTAGAAGACAATAATATGGGTGTGTGATTCGTCGCAACTAATCTGGTTCAACAAATAAACAGTCTTTTCTTTCAATAGATTTTATTATATTAGATTATTGGTATCTCGCCAGGTAGCGGTCGAGTTATTAGCACCCGAAACGCGAGAATTTCATATCTGGTACAAAGCTCAAACTATGATTAATTTGCATCAATTTATTACTGAAATTTCGTGATTAAGTTGTTTTCTGATATTGCCCCGAGTCGGCGCTGTATCAAAAAATTATTAACAAAATGTTTTCGAGTTGCGGCTGTCCACCGGAGTATGTGGGTAGATAAGCAAGAGCCATGTGAATTTTAATTCGGGGTGATGGAGGAGTTGCCGCCCATCGAGTCTTCCTACCTAGAAAAAGAAAAATTGAAATATAGTGAAAATCTAAGGTTCTATAGGTGTCAAAACAAATCAGATCAGAACGAAGTAACCTCTATTCATTTATCTACCCCCCCCCCCCTTCCCCCTCTTTTCATTGGGTTTTTCCTTTATTGGGGGAGGGGTACATCGATAAGATTGAAAGATTTCTCAAGACGCTAGTGCTAGGATTTCGACTAGGAAATAAAAGCTAACGTGAGATCGAAGTAAATTATAGTTTCGAGTTTTTCGAGGCCGAGTCGCTTCTCCCCCCCATTGATTAGTAAAAGATGTTGGGGGTCTGCCGTCTCTTTTTACCTTTTCACCCGAGTGACTCAACTACTAATGGAATAGGCGATGCCCAAACAGCTTTGCTTAAGCTGTATGAGAAGAAAGTCTCATGTGCAGTTTACGAAGAGGGAGTTAAAAAAGCTTACCTATCTCACTAAGGTATATGATTGGTTCGAAGAGCGCCTAGAAATTCAGGCAATTGCTGACGATATTACTAGTAAATATGTCCCTCCACATGTGAACATATTTCATTGCTTGGGGGGAATCACGCCGACTCGTTTTTTGGTTCAAGTAGCCACCGGTTTTGCTATGACCTTTTACTATCGCCCGACTGTCGCAGAAGCTTTCTCTTCAGTTCAATATCTAATGACTGAAGTTAATTTCGGTTGGCTTATTCGGTCTGTTCATCGGTGGTCAGCAAGTATGATGGTATTAATGATGATTTTGCATGTATTTTGCGTTTATCTCACGGGTGGATTCAAAAAACCTCGCGAATTGACTTGGGTTACTGGGGTGATTCCAGCTGTATCAACCGTCTCTTTCGGCGTAACTGGATATTCTTTACCCTGGGATCAGATTGGTTACTGGGCCGTCAAAATTGTAACCGGCGTACCCGAAGCTATTCCCCTAGTAGGATCTTCATTAGTAGAGTCATTACGAGGAAGTGCTAGTGTCGGCCAATCAACGTTAACCCGTTTTTACAGTTTACACACCTTCGTCTTGCCGCCTCTCACTGCTGTTTCTATGCCGATGCATTTCCCAACGATTCGTAAACAAGGCATTCCGGGTCCTTTACAATTTAGTCACAAATGAGAGATGAAAAATCCCTCTCGCTATATTCAGCGGGGGATTTCAATCCACAGTTCCTTGATTGTTTGTTCCGTTGCCGCCGATACTTATTATTAAGCCAAACGGTAAGTAATCTAGCGGATTTAGTTATCGTCTCGGACTATTGGGACAAAATAATCGAAGCGTCAAAGGAAAAAATTTGGATTACGGGAGTGTGTGACTCGTCGCAAGACGTGTAGGCTACGCAGACGTCTAGTTGGATACTGCTGCAACCATAACATAAGGTGTGTCTCTCTTCCAACCTTTCCTTGGGACTAAGATTCGAAACCTGGATATAAAAACATAATTTTCGAACTGAGACTAAAGTTGTTTGGAGAATTTTCGCCATGATTGACCCAAAAATTTTGAAAGGCCTCGTGAAACCCTATATATTTAATTGGGATTGTGTGAAGCTTTTAAACATACGGTTTTTAAGACGATGCATACATTTCTTTCGCATCAAAAGCTAATTGTTTGCAGGAGTAGCCGTTGGGGTAACAAAACGATCTAAAGATATATATATATATAGCCGAAGTTGTAACAAGTTAAGATCCTATACCGTAGCTCGTAAGTATCTGGCCTTATATAAACTTGCAGCGATACGACACGTGTGTATGGGATACGAGATAATCCGCGAAGCCCTATTTCAGTATTGAGCTGATTCGGATGATAAGCCATGTTGCAAAACAATTTTATTTTTGCGTTCCCCCTTTCTCTATTTGCCAACCTAACAGTTGCGGGGTAATATAATTCTACATTTGCTTGAGCCGTATGAGGAGAAATTCTCATGTTCGATTCTTGTGGGGGAGTGAGGAGTCCACCCCAATAACGAAAAAACCTGACCTGAACGATCCCGTTTTGAGAGCAAAATTAGCTAAAGGTATGGGACATAATTACTACGGGGAACCCGCTTGGCCCAATGATCTTTTATATATATTTCCTGTAGTAATATTAGGAACTATCGCATGTACCGTGGGTTTGGCCGTTTCGGAACCATCAATGATTGGTGAACCAGCAAATCCGTTTGCAACTCCTTTGGAGATATTACCTGAGTGGTATTTTTTTCCCGTATTTCAAATACTTCGAACAGTGCCCAATAAACTATTAGGTGTTCTTTCAATGGCGTCAGTACCCGCAGGTTTGCTAACCGTCCCTTTCCCCGAAAATGTCAATAAATTTCAGAATCCGTTTCGGCGCCCAGTAGCCACAACAGTCCTTGCAATTGGCACCGCGGTCGCTATTTGGTCAGGTATTGGGGCAACTTTACCCATAGACGGATCTTCAACTTCGGGACTTTTCTAGTATCTTTCTATCTCTTATTAACCTGAAAGATAGTCAGATTTAGTCTAGGGAACAATCGCCAGCCCCCGGGCTGGGACAAGACTTCCCTAGACTTATTTATTTCTTTCATGAAAAATATTGGGTTCTTTGGATAATCGACTTCTACTTATTTACGCAGAAAGAATGAGAAATCAAATTTTAATTTTTGAGTTTTGGTTAACTCATATTTCCTTTCTAAAACCTTTCGGAAGAGAAGTGTGATACACGAAAAAAGTTTAACATACAAGAGACAAGATCGTTTGTTTCAAAAATGAGATAATTTGGATTTCACTGCCTGTTCCTACTAATTGATATGCAATTAATTTTTGGCTAATTCAATGGTGAAATGCTCCCATAGAGCTTTTGACACCTGATCTACAGATTTTTTTCCGAAACTTTTTATTTTCGATGAATCTTCTCGGCTATAATTAAGCAAATCGGCAATTGTGTGTATTTCGGCTTTTTTCAGACAATTAGAGGCTCTAGCTGGTAATTCTAGTTGGTCAATAAACATATTTGTGAATAGTTTTTTTGCCAGTTCATTTACGTCATAAACTTGTGAAGACGACCCCGCCGAAGCAGAGGAACTTTCATTATCTCCTGAATAGGAGACGTCTCTGGGTTTCACGTGCAAGAAAGGACTTGATAAGTCTATTAATTTTTTAGAGGCTTGGGTTATTGCCTCGTCTGGGGTCGGACTACCATTAGTCCATATTTCAATGAATGATGTTTCTCGCGTCGCTTTACCACTTCCAAATAGATATACGCTATAATTTACGTTTCTGACAGGCATAGATACAGCATCGACGGGAAATTCTCCATCTTTACATCCATTTGATTTTTCTATGCGGTATCCACAATCTTTTTCAATTTTTGATTCAATATTTACAGATATTGGTTGGGTGATAGTAACTATATATTGCAACTCGTCAATCGCTTTGACAGAGGGTGGCAACGATGTATCACCCGCAATTACTTCTTTGGGGCCAGTTACGGATGAAAGTGCTTCTTTAACATCATTGGAGTCGCTTTTAGGTGCAATTTCCTTTAGATTAACTAAAACATCATGTATTGTCTCTTTAATACCCCCCGTTGTAGAATACTCGTGTACAACTTCGTGAAACCTTGCACATGTTATGCTCGTCCCCTGAACTTCCTCCAATGAGGCTTTACGCGTGGCAATTCCCACAGTACTAACTTGGCCCCTCTTGAAGGGAGATACGACAAAACGACCATAATGAAGACGCTTATGTTCTGTCTTAGATTCAACGCATTTCCATTGAATTGGCTGGGTAGAGATCGATGTTTCGCACGTAAGCATGAAGGAATCTCCCTTTAGTTTCTGCAGAACTACTAGTTAGACACGTCTTTTTCGGGGGGGTCGACACCCATTATATGGCATGGGGGTCACATCACGTACAAAACTGAGGATTACGCCGCTTCGGCGAATAGCCCGCAAGGCGGTGTCTCTTCCCGGACCCGGTCCACTCATCGTAATTTCTGCCTGCTTCATACCCCGATCCATCGAGGCACGGATAGCCTTTTCCGCCGCTGCTTGGGCGGCAAATGGTGTACCCTTGCGTGTACCCTTGAATCCGCAGGCACCAGCCGAACACCGAGGAGCTACCTATCCCCGAACGTCCGTGACAGTAATAATGGTATTATTGAAACTTGCTTGGATATGAATAACCCCCTTCTGTACTCCGCGCTTTACCTTTCGTGAACGAATTTTTTTTGAATTAGCTGACATAGTTGATTGATTATTCATATTTGAAGACTGTTATTAATTGCTAATTGGTTCTCCGTCTAAATATTTCGACTACCCCTGCCTCTGCTTATGCTTCGGATTGCAACAAATTACCATGATTCGTCCACGTCGACGAATCAATCGACACTTTTCACATATTTTACGAATGGAGGCACGAATTTTCGTAGCTACAACCTTAAATTAGTTGGATAAATCTATTGATAGATTTGAGATGCGTTCTCCCTTTTTATCAAATTGAAACAAAAATTTGAAAAAGCAGATAATTACTAGATGACCGCGCCGACAGCAAAATCTACTGATTGTTATTTGTCTGTTTACTTCGAAGTCGATAAATGGTACACCCTTTGGTAAGATCATAAGGACTCAATTCGGCTCTTACCCTATCTCCTGGTAATATTCTTATGTAATTCCGTCAGATCTTTCCCGATATGTGAGTCAAGACTTGGCATCCATTATCCAAACACGCTCAAGACGTGGCATTGGGAAGCGATTCTGTAACTGTACCCTCTATGTCAATAGGATTCTGCTTTTTCATCATTCGAGCTAACTCCCCCCCCCGTAATTCATAGATTTCTTTGAAGAAGTTGCTAACTCAGTTGATATCGCTAATAGCTTTTTTGAAACGCAGTCATTTCGGAAAAATTGATTTTCGGCTGAAGAGAAGTTTCCAAATTACCAAATGTGACGTAAAATTTCCCCCCCGATTTTTCTGTGTCGAGCCTCCCGATCTGTAACAAGTCCATGAGATGTCGATGAAATTATAATTCCCATACCGCCCAATATTTTAGGAATTTGCCGACGATCGGAATAAACTCTCAATCCAGGCTTGCTAATTCGTTTGATAACTGCAACGTAGGGGTCTTTCTTCTTACCGAGATATCTCAGGCTCACATCCGGAAATTCTTTCCCATTATCCTTGTGCTTCACAGCATCTTTTATGAAACCCTCTTCTGCCAAAATTTGTACGATGCGTTCAGTCACTTTAGTGCCAGGTATCCTGATCATAGCTCTTCTTCTTGTGTTTCCATTTCTTATGGCGGTAAGTGCGGCGGAGATGGCGTCATTATTCGTGAAATATCAATCAGTAGTTTTTGTAGTTATCAATACCAGAATGATTCCTAACCTCTTTTTTTCCTCTGTCTCCTCTAATTTAATTTTGTGTATTTGAAATATCTAGTTTAGAGACATTTGACAAATTTTCAAACCAAGTTTTTTTGTAGAAAATTTCGGTTTGAAAATTTGTCAAACTGATTAACCTAAATTATTTTAATCATTTATTTTTACAACACCTCGGGAGCTAAAGAGACTACTCTGGCAAAATTGTAATCTCTCAATTCCTTAGCGACTGGACCGAAGATTCTAGTCCCCCTGGGATTTCCTTCTTGGTTGACGACGATGGCCGCGTTGTCGTCGAATCCAACAACCATTCCGTTACATCGTTTTATCCCTTTACGAGTACATGCTGCCACCGCCCTAACCACTTCCGATCTTTTTATAGACATATTAGGTACTGCTTCTTTGACTACAGCTGTCGCGACATCACCCGTACCTGCATATCTGCGGTTGCCAGTTCCTAATACTCGAATACACATTGATTTACGGGCTCCGCTGTTGTCTGCTACATCTGAATAACTTTGAGTCTGAATCGTTTGGTAATCGAGAAAAATAATAGGTTTATTTGTAGTATATCCGAGTGAAAAGAAATATATTCCGCCGAGGAAATTTTGGGAATAAGTGATTTGAAGTTATCGCAATTAATCTAAACCAATGGGTGAAGTATATTCGCTTTAGCAACAATCGGGGTGACGCTTCAGACATGACATTGCTATCACTTTTGCCACTATTATTCCTTCCCAAACCATTTGCTTTTTCTCTCACCTTCTCTTTTTCTGGCAAGTATCACGACTCCGTGGTAGCTACCACCCGAGTAGGCACGGGCATTTTATGGGCAGCCATCGCCATAGCTTTTTTGGCTACATCTTCCGATACCCCACTCAATTCATAAATTATTCGGCCCGGTTTAATTGCGGATACCCAGTATTCCGGAGATCCTTTGCCCGATCCCATACGTGTTTCCGCGGGTCTCACGGTGACAGGTTTGTCGGGAAAAATGCGTATCCATAGCTTCCCGCCTCGACGGGCATAGCGCGTTATTGCCCTCCTTCCTGCCTCTATTTGTCTAGCCGTAATCCAAGCAGGTTCGAGGGCCTGGAGAGCAAATTTTCCGAAGGAGATGGTGTTGCCACGACTAGATATTCCCTTCAATCTTCCTCTATGTTGCTTACGATATTTAGTTCGTCTGGGGTTACAGTCGATATCGACAGAATTTATCAATCTCTGATGCAGAACTGGACGTGGAAGTCTCCTCCCAGCCAGCTCCTCATAAATTTGCTACCAATTTGCATATTTTGCGAATTTACTAACTACTTCTACGTTATTTTTTCTCCTTCCCCCCGATTTTCATCCCATTTATAAGTAGCAGTTCAAATATTACTTGGTACTAAATCCACGGGCGAAAATAAGCTCGATCTTATAATTTATATAATTTATTTTTTGCTTCTGAAGCATGGGCTTCTTTCGCCATCCCATCTACCAAATCTCGATATTAATTAATTGAATGAATGAGATTCAGAAGTCTCCTCGTTGTTCCAGTCTCTTGCAATAAACGTTTTGGTTCCCCCCCGGCAACGGAGCTTCCCATTTCACCTCAATTTTGTCGAGTCAACTTTCCTAGCACTAATTGACCCAAAGCTCTACTTCAGATATTGACAATTATTGTCAATTTGGAAATTGTGCTATATGACGAAGCTTTTCGGGAGTTGAGTGGTTAACCATACGATTTTGACAAATAAAAGTTTAATTATTTTGATTTTTATTTATCGAAATAATCATAAATTGTTATTGGTTTCAGCTTCCCCGTAAAAAAAAAATTCCATGGATAGAAATTTCATTTGCGATGAGATAACCCGACCTTATTTTCGGCATTCACTTGTTAAGTACTCGGAAATAGGCGGTCGATTACCCCATCAATTAGTTTTTTTTATGGATAAAGAGATGTTGTTTGAACGAGTCACACACTAAGCGTAGCAAAGATCTCTTGGAGTTTGAAACGAAAAGAAGAAATTGAAACTAGAGTAGGGTAAAGCTAAACCAGGTTGGGTCAAAATCCATTAAATAGTTTTTTTTTTCTCATTGGGTGGGAATCACCCAGTACCCCGAAATGTCCAGGTCTTTATGCCTAAAACCCCATAAATTGTCTGAGCCGGATGGTAGGAATAACCCACATGGGCTTTAATAGTTTGGAGAGGGACTCTACCTTCCCTAGCCCACTCAACCCGAGCCATCTCACTACCGTTTAGTCGTCCGGCTATTTGTATCTTAATACCTCTGTCGCTAGTTTTTCCAACCAGTTCAGTAGCTTTTTTCATAGTTCGTCGAAAAGGAACTCTATTTCTTAATTGTGAGGCAACATGTTCCGCCAATATTTTCGGTTCCCCATAGGGTTGGGTGACACTACTTAGTATTACTCGGAGCTTCCGACTTTCGATCCCTAAGATGTTTTCGATATCGCTCTTCATTTGACTAATCCCCAAACTTTGTTCCTCAATAAGTAAATCAGGAAATCCCGTATGTATATCAACCCGAATGAGATCTGTTTTCCGTTGGATTTCAATATGTCCAACTCCACCATAGTTTGTAGCGTCTTTAACATGTTTCGCAATATACTTCTCGACAGAGGTTCGTATTTGTCTATCCCCTTCAAGAAACTTTGGGTAATCTTTTGTTTGTGCGAACCAATGAGAGTAATGCTTCTAATTTACGCCGAGTCGAAAACCGAGTGGATGAATCTTTCGCCCCGTATCTATTTCTCCTCAACTCAATATTAAATTATTTCCTACTTAGTTATTTTCTCCGTAGTTTTACCTAACTTCTCGACGCGTTCCTACTGGTAAGCATCTCACGTGGAGTCATCTCCCTACCTCTCCAATAAAATTGGAGCTTGATTTAATGATTACTTTACAAATGGGTTTTTTTATCGGGTAACCCCGGCCTTGGGCTCGAGGGCGGAACCTTTTCAAATATGTTGAATTCTCGACTCAGGCCTCACTAATGAACAAATCGGATTTATTCAATCCGAAATTGATATTGGCATTTGCCGCTGCAGAAAGAATCAGTTGCGAGATTAGATAACACGTTTTGTAAGGCATAAATTCGGGTAATACAAGTGCTTTTCCGTACGGACAACCCCGGATTTGATCAATAATCCGTCGTATTTTGATATCTGACACGCGGATATTCTTCCCCAGAGCTCGCGCCCCGACTTCCGATTTCCCTTTGTTTTTCATGAAGTATGATTTCCTAATCATCGACGAGATCCTTTATCATTTTTTGCATGTCCCCTAAAATTTCGGGTGGGTGCAAATTCTCCCAATTTATGACCTACCATGCGATCGGTTACATAAATAGGTAGGTGTTCCCGCCCATTATGAACGGCAATGGTGTGACCGATCATGATGGGTACGACTGCAGAAGCGCGAGACCAAGTTAGAACCAATTTTCTTTCCCTTCTTATATTAAGATTTTCAATTTCTCGTATTAAGTGATTAGCTACGAAAGGACCTTTTTTTGATGAACGTGCCATAGCCGATTAACCCCTTGCTTAATATTTCCGCTTATTAATAACCTTTACGTCGCCGAAGTATAAGTGGGTTGCTGTATTTTCCACCTCTTCGGCTTCTTCTTCCAAGCGCAACATGCCCCCAAGGGGTTGATGGCTTTTTCCTACCGATCGACGTCCTGCCCTCCCCCCCCCCATGGGGGTGATCCACAGGATTCGTAGCTGACCCTCTCACTTTAGGCCGTCTCCCTAACCAGCGCTTGGATCCAGCTTTCCCCAAGCCTTCATTGTTGATATCGATGTTTCCAACCCGTCCTATACCTGCTAAGCAATTTTGAGATATTAAACGAATTTCGTTGGAAGGTAGTCTTAGCGTAGCAAGTTGACCTTCTTTTGCAACTACTTTTGCTGCTGTGCCAGCAGCTCTAACCGATTACCCGCCTTTCCCAGATTTCAACTCTACATTATGTATAATGGTACCTAGAGGTATTCTGGTCGAGGTAGACCCCCCCCTCCTCCCATTCCCCATCGAAGGAAAAAAACCAACTGAGGAAGACCCCTTCCCAAACTGTACAAGCTTCTTTCGAAGCATACAGCTTTCTGGATATGAAAGGCACCGCTGCTTGGTTTCGGTAGTATCAAACTGATGCCTACCAAAAAACGAGTAATTCTCGGGCCATCTTGTATCCTTGGCATTTTCGCCCGCATCTGGCTTTCCCTCAAAAATTTAGTATTTCTTAAGAACTTAGCAACAGAATTGTTGACTTCGATGATTCGCGTTAGCATTAGTCAATGTTCGCGATAACTTAGGAAACCTCTTTCTTCTCCTTTCCTTGGTACTGACGTAATTTAAGTTTTACGCATCTCTTCCCTGTGTCATTCTGTGGCTTCGATTTTGCCTCTGACTGCCAAATCAAATGAATGTCTCGAATTCGTACTTTCCGCGCCTCCGGTATACGCATGGGATGCCCCTCATTTGTCGCTACGACTTCGAGGTTGTTTATCTGTTTTCCATATTATCTTACCTCTGCAAATTGATGTGTATTTAATTGCTTCAGGCTTTGATTTAGCACGCGCTGCTGTCCCTATTTTGGTTACCCCAATCAGGTTTACTCCATATTTTTTTTAGGAAGAAGAAAATAAGTTCAAAGTAGTGCCAGGTTTACGGGCCCAGCTTACAACCCGATCGATTAATTTCGGAATACGCGAATCAATTATTCAACCCGCACTCAGAGGTAGGGCATTTCCGACTGAAACGGATGCGTCGGGACCAGATGTTACGATATCCCCAACCCCTATTCCCCGTGGATGCAATATGTATCTTTTATCACCATCCGTATAGTTGATCAAACAAATGAAGGCGTTGCGATTGGGATCGTATTCGATACTGGCTACTCTTCCGGAAACATTCAGCTTTTCTCGCCGAAAATCAATTTTACGATATAAACGCTTGTGTCCGCCCCCCCTATGTCTACTGGTGATAATTCCAGCATTGTTGCGACCATTTTTAGATACTCTGCGGCAAGTTAATTGCTTGTGGGGTTTGGATTCCGTCGTTTCCCCGAATTGCGGAATGGCCCGGTTTCGGGTGCCTGGAGTATACGCCTCATACAGTCATATGGCCATACTTATTCTTCCCCTTTATGTTTATTCATAATATTTCATCTGATGGCAAAACAAATTTCCTTCAAGTATTAGTTTAGAAATAATGGAATGAGGTAATTAGCTCGAAGTCTAGCAATCATTTTTTTTTTACTTGTAGAATTCGAACTCGATTTCTTCTTTTTCTTATTTCTCACTCGATTGCTATTGATACCCTCCACTTTAACATCAAAAAATTGCTCAATCCAATCTTTCATCTCGGTTTTAGTTAACTTCGAGTCTACATGAAAAGTATATTGGTTCTGTTGCAACAAACGAATAGACTTCTCGGTAATTAATTGGTTTTTCAACCTCTCCGTAATATCCTCCTCGCTTCGTCCATTTCACTACAACTCTTTCTCCCTCCTCCCCTCGTAACTCCTGTATAGTCTATTTAGTTTGGCTTTACCTGCTGTTAGCTCCGGATCCACTTGCTTCGCAAATAGACTTCTGAGTCATCTGCCTCTCCCACCATCTCACCATCTCCCCCCCTTTAGTTGCATCCAACAGGAGTTGAACCCGTGAATTCGCCAATTATGAGTTGGGTGCTTTAACCGCTCAGCCATGGATGCCAAAATTAGTATAATACAGTTGACGAAGCAATGTCAAGGAACGAAAAAAGTTGCAATTTGCCTCTCCCGCCCAGCGTGTGTGCCTACCGACTCAACCTCAACAAGTAGTTTCAGTTGCTGAAAGGATTCCGTTGAGAAATGAAGAAGGACAAACAAGCAAGCAAGAAAGAATTCGAGACGAAACTGCTGGTGGGTAATCTAACCAAATGATGAGGGATTCCTCGAGAAGTTAACAACTAGTCCTCATATTGAATGATTATGAATTATTCAAGGAAGAATGGATTTGAAACATACACGAGGAAGGTTCTTTCTGGGAGCAATATCAGTTGTGAATCTCTTATGAACCAAGAGCCGTGTGAAGTAAGAATTTCATGCACGGTTCTGAATGAGCGGAAAGATCGGAAATCTTCTTTTCGACTCTGACTCTCCTATACCAGTCGTTGCTTTTTTCTCCGTCACCTCTAAAGTAGCAGCTCCGGCTTTATTTACGCGACTCTTCGGTCTAATTTTTCCACATCTATCTAATGAGTGGCATATCGTGGTAGGATTATTAGCTGCCTCTAGCATGATATTAGGAAATCTAATTGCCGTTACTCAAATAAGCATGAAACGTATGCTAGCTTATCCCTCTATAAGCCAAATTGGATATATTATGATTGGAGTACTTGCTGCAGACCCGGAGAACGGTTACGCGAGTATGATAACTTATACGTTTATTTATATACTCATGAATCTGGGAACTTTTGCTCGTATCACCTCATTCGGTTTACGAACCGGAACTGATAATATCAGGGATTACGCGGGATTATACATGAAGGATCCTGTTCTAACATTCTCTCCGGTTTTACGTTCACCATCCCTAGGGGGTATCCCTCCACCATCCGGTTTTTTTGGTAAACTCTATCTCTTTTGGCATGGATGGAAAGCTGGTTCGTACCCATCAGTTCTGGTAGCGCTCGTCACAAGTGTCATTTCCATCTACTATTATCTTAAAATAATTAAATTAATGTTCACTGGGAAGAATGGGAGGAGCGATGCATCCACAACTTATATACGAAATTCATTAGTTTCTCCATCAATTTCAAAAAGTTCTATCGAAATAGCTATGATCATTCGTGCACTAGCATCAATCCTATCGGGTATATTAATAGATCCCATTATCGGGATCACACGGAATACTTTATTCCAGACCCACTTCTTGTGACGCGAACTCTTTCTTTCGAATGATTTTTATTAGAAGCCGGTTCTGCTGTCCCAACTAGTCTGTCTCTGCAACTTACGAAATAGTTATATCTTCCTCGGTAATTGATCCTGACATTCTCCTATCTAGCTTGTATTTGTCTTTTCGCACCCGGAATGACTTGCTAGGAAAATGATCACCCGTCTACTCCGGAGGAGATATAAGTATTTTCGCGCGATGCACAGCTGGGGTTGGGCAGTGACGACCCATGCTGCTACATCCAAGTGTTTAGGCGGAAAGAGAATGCCTATCTTTTCTGCATCTTCATATGTTACTATTTTATTGATACTGAAAAAAAGATTTGCTTACGAGGTAGACGTGGGCTTGTCAGGTCGTGAAAAAAAAACTCTCTGTAGGAAGAGGGAAGAGGGAATCAACCACCCCTTTAGGGATGATTGATTGCGGGCGGGAATAGATTTGAACCCTCGGCCGTCGTCAGTATGAAGTGGAACCTTACCACTCCATGAAGAAGCAATGAGTAATGAAAAAGGTCCAGGTACCTCGTCTAAACCTGACCCGAGTGGAGTCTCCCAGTAAGTAAATTTGGTAAAAGAGAGATGAAAATTCGGTTCAGCAGTTGACAGGTATATAGATATACCCCTATAATAGAATTGGTGAGCGTAACTCCATTGCGTTTCCCTGCTTCGGAAGAAGGGTAGGCATACTAGACTCAAAATATAGTACCGCATAGTACGGAGGTTCGAATCCTACGCGAGGCGTCCAGAGTTCTCGCATTTCTGGAAGAAGTCCCTCGACTTCTCGCTTCTCACCAATGGAACCCAAAATTTTCACTTGGTCGACGTCGACTTCCATGCCTGTCTTCTCGAGTGAAGTAGCACCGGTCTCTTCGACTCGAGAGACGAGTGGGGTCCTATTGCAGAGATATGTGAGGCAGTAAGTCCCACTTTTTTTCGTCTTTCCGAACCAAGACTGGGACGGCAAATCCTAACATCCGAAAGTGTTGGAGCGAGACCCGAAACTCAAGGAATAGTCTTACAGATACAGAAGATATAAAAAAAAAAAAATAGATAGAAAAAAATAAGCAGAAAAGGACGACTGAGATATGAACGTGATTCCTCCAAAAAATTTGAATGTAAATGAGATGAACCCAAAATCTTAGTAGTTGGTTGCTTGGTGTCTCATCAAACATACGGGGGGTGGGACTTGAAATCCCACCATCCCTTCCTTGTTCCCAAAGGACTCCAAATCCTTTGAATGGGACTCGAAATCCCATTCATAAGCCAAGTATCTGGTTAGATACCCCTAACCAGATACTTGGAGTTTTCATTTCAACTTTTAGAATACTAAATTATCGACCGAGCAATAGATGAATAAAATTCTTCGGTAGCTATCTTCGGTGTAGCTCCCAAAATTAAACACCGACTCCTCCCGAGACAAAATACAAGATCCCAAGATAGGAGGGAGATTTCATCTGGAGATGATTGATTGCGGGCGAGGAGGGATTCGAACCCCCGACACCGTGGTTCGTAGCCACGTGCTCTAATCCCCTGAGCTACAGGCCCTGACCCCACTGGATCCGTTCCGGGATTCATTTCTACGAAATAGACTGGACTGGAACCAACTTCTTCTTACCCCCATCTATCTATTCTTATTCTGGAGGTTGGTTTGGTAAAGACGCGTAAGCCCAAGATTCCCTCCA